GTGAACTGGTTAAATTCTACCAATGCTAAAGAAATAGGAACTCTCTATTTAATTTTTGCAATTTTTGCAGGAATGATAGGAACAGCTTTTTCTGTTCTTATTAGATTAGAATTATCTTCTCCAGGAGTTCAAATTTTACAAGGAGATCATCAATTATTTAACGTTATAATATCAGCTCACGCGTTCATTATGATCTTCTTTATGGTAATGCCAGGTCTAGTAGGTGGATTTGGTAACTACTTCTTACCTATCCACTGTGGAAGCCCTGATATGGCTTTCCCTAGATTAAATAATATTTCATTCTGGTTGTTACCCCCATCATTAATTCTATTATTACTAAGTTCATTAGTAGAAAATGGTGCTGGTACTGGATGGACTGTTTATCCTCCTTTATCTGGAATTCAATCACACTCAGGTGGATCTGTAGATTTAGCTATCTTCAGTTTACATTTAGCTGGAATATCATCTCTATTAGGAGCTATTAATTTTATAAGTACAACCTTAAATATGAGAACTAACGGTATGTCCTTACATAAATTACCTTTATTTGTATGGGCTATCTTCGTAACAGCTGTATTATTGTTACTTTCTTTACCTGTATTAGCTGGTGCTATTACAATGTTATTAACAGATAGAAACTTTAATACTAGCTTCTATGATCCGGCTGGAGGTGGTGACCCTATTTTATATCAACATCTTTTCTGGTTCTTTGGTCACCCAGAAGTTTATATCTTAATTATACCAGGTTTTGGTATTGTAAGTCACATTGTTTCAACATTCTCAGGTAAACCTATATTTGGTTATTTAGGAATGGTGTATGCTATGTTCTCTATTGGAATATTAGGATTCTTAGTATGGAGTCACCATATGTTCTCAGTAGGTTTAGATGTGGATACCAGAGCTTATTTTACAGCGGCTACTATGGTTATTGCTGTACCAACTGGTATTAAAATCTTCTCTTGGTTAGCGACTTTATATGGAGGAAGTTTAAGATATAATACACCATTATTATTTGTGTTAGGATTCTTAGCTTTATTCACTATAGGTGGGTTAACCGGAGTAGTATTATCTAATGCTTCATTAGATGTAGCTTTCCATGATAAAATTTTAATTAATAATATTGATTATTCTTATTCATCATTTTTATTATTAAATAAGAATATACGTGATTATAGTTTTAATAAAACTATGGATACTGAATATATAAAAAAATTTTGGGTAGGTTTAATGGATGGTGATGGAAGTATACAAGTAAATCATTGGAGAAAGAAAAATCTTCAATATAGATTTGTAATTAAATTACGTTTCAGTCCAGAAAATTTAAATATGTTAAATTTAATAAAAGACGCAATAGGTGGTAATGTTCGAATAATTAAAAATTATTCTATAATATGGGTAACTAATTCAAAAGTTTCAGCTAAAAATATGTTAGATCTTTTTTATTTATATCCACCTTTAACTTCTCGTCTACAAGCACAAATTAAATTTCTGGAAGAATGTCTAAATACAAATGATGTAGAATGGTATTTAAAAAATAGAGATAATAAATACTCATCACGATTGTCTCATATAGAGACTAATGTTTTTTATTTTTCAGAATGGTTATCTGGGTTTATCGAAGCTGAAGGTTGTTTTAGCTTAAGAAATTCTAATAATCATTCATTTAGTATTGGACAAAATGATGATCGTTATTTAATAGAATTTATTAGAAATTATTTTGAAATAGTAAGTAAGGTAAGAAATCCTTATAAAACATTTTGGGTAATTGAAACTTATCGACAATCTACTTTCATTAACTTAATAAAACATTTAGATAAGTATCCTTTATTAGGAGAAAAATTCACTTCTTATTCAAAATTTAAATCTATTATTAATAAATAAAGTGTCATGTTGTTTGTCACTGTGGAAGAATTTTAATAATAATTCTTTCGGTAATTAGTATTAATGTTTAACGATTGCTATAAAGTCGAAACATAGTCAGGCTACTGAAACGAGATGCGGAGTAGTTATAATTAAACCTCTTAAGTTAACTTAAGTAGGCTATTAATTTAAAAAGATTATATATTAATTAATGTAAACATTAATTATTAATTGCTAACGGTGAAACCTTTAATTTGGTCTTAAGCTAGATCAAACTACTACTATATTAAAGGTAATACCGTGGAAACCAAAGCGTATAAAATATATTATATGTTAGTAGGATCCGTAGAGACTATACGTGACAATCGAAAGTTTATTAAGTTAAATTATTAGATAAGATATAGTCCGATCCCCTCGGTGACGAGGGTAAATTGACTTACTATGTAGTTGCCCATTTTCATTATGTATTATCTATGGGGGCTGTTTTTGCTTTATTTGCAGGGTTCTATTATTGGACTCCTAAAATTGTGGGTAGAAATATCAACGATTTCTTAGGTAAAATCCACTTCTGGACACTGTTTATTGGGGTTAATTTAACATTCTTCCCTCAACACTTCTTAGGTTTAGCTGGTATGTTAGATTTTAATGTAGAATTCAATAATTTAATTTATATTGAAACTTTAGTTTTATTACCTTTAAAACCTTATGGACCTCATATTCTACCTAAATTTTTAATAAAACCAATTAGAGTTTATAAACCAAATTTAGATAGGAATGTCATAGGTAAAGAAAATAAAAATTGTACAATAATATATCAATGGGTAAATTTAATAACTGGTAAAATATACATAGGTAGTGCTTGGAATGGGTCTGTTAGATTATTATCTTATTGGACACCAAGTACTTTAAAAATAAATTTACCTATTTATAATAATTTATTATATTATACACATAATAATTTTGCTTTAGCAATTTTAGAATATTTAGGTAAAACTGGGACGGTAACAAAAGAATTTCTGTTATCTAGAGAACAATATTATTTAAATATTATTTTTAAATCTGATAAAGATATGATTATGAATAATTATCCGACTGCTGGAACAAATTTAAATTTTAAACATAAATCTAGTTTTGGGTTAAATAGATCAGGTTCCTTAAATACTATGTAAGGTAAAAAATTTTAACCTGAATTTATAGCAATGCTGAAAAAAAATAAATTAGGAATAAATTTTCCTAATTACGGAAAAAAAAAATAAGCTATAACATTATCTAAAATTACTAAATTTATTTATGTTTATAATTAAAAAAATTTATATCACTTAGGAACTTATTCTACTGTTGAATAATCTAAAATTTTTAAAATGGGTAAAGATACTTTAAAAAAATATATTTTATTAGGTAAACCTTATAAAGATAAATTATTTACAAGAAATAAACTACATTAAAATAATATCCATGCCTCTTTAAGTTCTTTAAAAACTTAATAGACAATTGGGTGAATTGCAAGAAAGTCTTAATTCATTCTAAGATTTAATAAATTAAGATTCGAATATACTTAGTGGGCCAATTTAGGTCAAGAAAACTATGGTAATTCTAGCTAATCAACAATATATTTTTTAATTTTATTGTTTAATTAATTAATTTATTTAACCACCCTATCTTAAGGATGAAGCAAATTAAGATAATTTGCAGCGAATATTTACTCGGTATTTAGACGACGACGCGTCAGAGTAAAGAACGTTCAACGACTAACAGGTGAGTAGTACCAACAATAACCCTGTACTGTTAATTATGTTTAACAGAAGCGCCCAATCAGTTTGTCGGTGCGCCGTAAAAACCCGGCTGCATAAAACTGAAAGACATAGTCTGAACTTAGCCGTAAGGTTAAGAGTTTAAGTATTAAAATATTTAAGATTAACACAATTGATGCCAAGAAGAATCCCAGATTATCCTGATGCATTTATTGGATGGAATGTTATTTCTAGTTTCGGTTCATTAGTTTCAGTAGTAGCTACTGTTCTATTTGGTTATATTATCTATGATATTTTTGCTAACCAAAGTGTTAGTTCTAATAACCCTTGGGCAGTACCTTCTTACTTTACTAGTGATACACCATTAAATAATGAAAGTAACACTGCTAATACTTTAGAATGGACTTTAGCTAGCCCTATCCCATTCCATGCTTTCAAAATGTTACCTATCCAATCTTAGAATAAAGAAAATTTAATTTATTAAAATTCATTTTTCATCCCCCCCCCCCCCCTTTTTTTAAACTCTTAATCAATTTAAGATTACCTTCGTAAATAAACTTACCCCTTCTATGGGGTGGTTGCTACGCTCCTCTCCTCACCTCTCCTCTCCTCACCTCTGACCTTTAAAGGGGAGAGGATAGAGGATAGAGGACAGAGGATAGAGGATAGAGGAGAGGGTAATTTTTATTATCCTTTGGTTTTAAATTATTAGTATTACTATATTTTATATTGATGGTATTAAAATCAATTCATTTTATAGTTTTAATCTTATTTTTAGGTTAATTTAACTTATTTTTAATTAAGTTTAAATTTGATTTATTAACTTTCATTAATTAATTTAAATGTTAAATAAAAAAGGCTGTAATTAAAATACCTAAAGAATAGCAATTAATTTAAATTTAAAGTTATAATTATATAATTTTTATAAAGGATAATTTAAATTAATGATAATCATTTGTATAAAAAGATAATTTAATCTTTTAAATGTAATATTTATAAAAATCCATAAAAGAAGAGCTAAATAGCGCCCTAACTTTAAATAGTATTAATTACTATTTTAAAGTTAGGAAAATATTTTTCAATTTTTATAATAAAGGCTCCAATATATAAAATATATATTATTATATTAAGAGACCTTATAAAAAGGTATTTATCTCCTCTAAGCTTAAAATCTCATTATATTTTATACTCCTATTAAGAATACTTACTAGCTTAAAGATGAGATTGGGAGGTTAAAAGTGAAAAATATATTAAATGAAGAAACTCTATTGATTAAAATTGACTTGCTTAAGTTAATTAAAAAAAGAATGAAACTTCATTTAATTAAAATAACATCGAATTAAATATTAAAATTTAATTAAAAAAATATTAAATAATTATGAAAAATTATGAAATAAAAAATCAAATTTCTTCTAATTTAAACTTTACACAGGCCAGCTTCACTAATCAAATGTTAGTAAGCAACCCATCTAAGTCTATTATTTTAAATAATAATTTTCAAGAATTAAATATAGATAGTAGAATATTACCATTATTCAGAACTCCTTTACTTAGATTAAAAATAGAAGAAATTCAAAAGAATACTAGAAAATATAATCTAACCTGCGAAGCAGTTTCTAAAATTAAAGTAAGAAAGGGTTTTCAATCTAAAAATAATTTAAATAAAAAATTTACTAACCAAATATTCCAAATATTCCTAAAAACATTAAATTTGTATAGTCTAAATTTAAAAAGCTTTTTATTACGAGAAAATAAATTAAATTTAATACTGGGTATAAAAAATGATAAATTATATAAATTAAATACTCAAATATCAATTTTCTTTAATCGGGTTAACAAATTTAATTTTGAAATTAAAAAAGAAACTGTATTACCTAAATTAAATAATAACATAAAAACAGTAATTGAGAATAAAAAAAGTAATACATTATTTATTAACTCTAAAACTAAAGAATTATCTAATACTCCAATTTATAAAACCACTGAGATAATTAATGGTTCAGGATTAAATAAAAAGTTATTTATTAGTAACATTTCCACAGAAAATTTAAATATGGAAATAAAAAATAACAAAGAATTAATAAAATTTGGAAAAGAAATCTTAAATGAATTAGACTTTCATATTTCTCAAAATAAATTTTTAATTAATTTAATTAAAAATTATAAGAAAGTTTCAGATTTAATAAGAAACACTTCTTTATTGGCTTTAGATAAGAATAGTAAATTAAAATACAATATAATTAACTCTAAAGCAATAGATACTGCAAATTCTAATTCTTCTAATTTAGATATTCAAAAGAAAGAAATTCTTTATAAAAATTTCTTGCTAACCAAAATGTTTAATAAAGTAACTAAATCTAATGAAATTCAAATAGAAAATACAATAAATTCTATAATAAAAATTAAAGAATTTGATTATAAAACTGATCCAATTTCTATAAATTCTAATCCTATCTCTTTAGAATATTATAATAGTGTATTAGCTGATACTGATAATAATTCTTATCTGAAGGCTTCTCCTATTATTAATAAATATTTAAAAGCATTGAGTAAATATAATATGAAAATTAAGGGTATAACTAAATATTATTCTAATATTATAGGATATAATTTTAATAGTGATACCAATAAATTTATTAAAGATATTTATAAATTATTAGCTGATTCATTTAAATCTATGTATTGTTTAATTAGTAAACCTGTAATCGTTATTTCTTCTAATAAAATTATTATTCAATTATTTTATTACTTATTTATTCCAAACATTTTGAAATCTAAAAAAATTTATAAAATGAGAAATAAACGAAGAAAAAATTTAAGAATTTACTTAACTTGGAAAAAAAGAAGAAATAAAATCAAAAGACTTTATAGAAAATTTAGAAAAATTAATATTAACACTAGAATTAAATTAAGAAAATTATATCTTTTTAATATTACTAAAATTTACCAAGATAAATTTAAAACATTATGTGAAATATTAAATAATATATTTAAAAAATCTGTTGAATTAGATTTAATACGGTTACATTACCCTTATTATGATAGTAATATTCTAGTTAACTTATTAGCTATTATGATTAATAGAATTAAATTAAGAATTGTTGCTAAAAGACTGTTTGGTAAAGCTGTACTTAAAAATAAAAAATTCAGTAGTAAAAACACTAATAATCTTGATATTATCCCAGCATTCTTATCTGGTATAAATATTAAAATAGCTGGACGATTATTAAATAATAAAATTGTTCCTAGAAAAACTGTTAAAACAATACGAAGAGGAGCTGTAGCTAAAGGAAAAATTAATTATCTAGATGTAGCTAGATATACTAATAAAAACAAAAGAGGTGCTTATAGTATTACAGTCTCTTCTGGACAAAATTATTTTTAATTTTTGGACTTAATCTATAAAATAATTTTTACTTGATTAGATATTTTAATTTAATCTTAATTTAACCCCCCCCCCTCCCACTTATTAATTCTGATTAATATTAATTAAAATATAAAAAGACATGTGCAATTTCCTGTTCCGCTGATAATTCTGGGGCTCTTAATTTAAGAAAAGTTATAAAAGAGATTATAATATTTATATTATTCTGTATTATATAAGTAATATTTATATTATAAGAATACACAAAGATGAATCTTAAGATATATAATATATCTAACTTTTTAAATTAATTTATAAAAGTTTATTATTATTAATATTTTACACTAATGAGTGTTAAAGGATATATCATATATTAACATGCTCAATTTCTGTTATTTTTAATAGGAATATTTTAATTTTATTTAATTCAATTTGGATTTAAAAATTAAATTTATGAGTATTGAAATAGTAAATTAAGACTGATAACTTTATTAAAAAAATGAATTTCAAAAACTTACTTAGTAAAGGGTTTCAAGCATTAAGTGCCGCAGGTAGTGTTGTTTCGATCACTGCGTACTATACACAAATTAAAACCGCTGAACTAGAAGCACAAAATGAACAATTCAAAGACCAACTTAGAAATTTTAAAATAGATCTATTAAAAAATGATATAATTAAAGCTAAATTGGAAAAATTTAGCCAAATTTTAGATGAATCTAGTAATACAATTTATTCTAAAGTTAAGGAATTAAAAGAAGTAAAAGCTCAAACAACTGAACAACAAGAGATGTTAAAAAATAATAAAGATATCATAGTTAAAAGTACTGATAACGCACTTGATTCAATTAAAACAATTATTGACATAATAAAGGATAATTCAAATAAATTTTTATCTGATAATAATAACATATTTGAATTGTTTAATCATTTTATTAATAATATACAAGATGTGTATTCTAACTTATCATTACTTCAAGTAAGTGCTATTACTCATATAATTTGTTCTATTTTTATTTTAGTTTCTATATTTAATATTTCTTCAGTTCTATTAAGTGATTTCTTAATTGAATTTTTTAAATTAGAGGAGAAAATTCCTAAACTAGCTAAATTTTTTCAATTTAGAAAAAAGTTAAGAAATTATTATCTAGTAATTTCATTTTTAATGATAGTTGCTATTTCATTTGCTTTAATTTTTGTTGATATTTTAGTTTTAATTTAAATTAATATTTTCTTTTTATTTATTATTCTTTTTAAATAGCTATAATAACCTTTTAAATTAATTTAAGGGGTTATTTAATTTAATCTTAATTTATCCCCCCCCCTTATTAATTCTGATTAATATTAATTAAAATATAAAAAGACATATGCAATTTCCTGTTCCGCTGATAATTCTGAGGCTCTTAATTTAAGAAAAGTTATAAAAGAGATTATAATATAAATATTACTTAGATAATAAGAATAATATAAATATTATAAGAATACACAAAGATGAATCTTAAGATGCCTTTTAACTCAATTATTTAAATAATTTAACTATTTATCTTTAAAGATATAAGATTTTTAATTTTATAAGTAGTCACTTTAATCATCAGCTCAATTTAAGAAAGGGAAAGAGGTGTGCATACAATATATTTACCTTTACCTACCGGAATAAAAACTTCTTGAAGATTTGATTCATTAAATTACTTCGTTGCCTATAATTTTTATTTTATTATCTAAAAATATCACTTTTTATTACCGTATATTACCTTCTCTACTCGATTTATATATTTATCAAATAAATTAAAAAGTTGGCTTCTTCTTCTTCTTCTTCTTCTTCTTCTTCTTATTTTTATTCTAATTCTTCTACCTTCTTTATATTTAAATCATACTTTAACTTTTGCGGTGCAATTTTATTATTAGGTTTATATAAAATTTAAAAATTAGATCCTTTCGAGCTGCTAAGCTTCGGGTATAATACTATATTTTACCTTTTCATAATTGGATTAGCTAGAGAGGGATGCTGAGATTGAGAGTAAGAATAAGAAGCAGCTTCTTTTCAATTTTAATTAAGGGTCTAGATGAATAGCATAAAGTGTATACTTAAAAGGTTGAAATCGTAAATATGTTAAGTAAGAGTAACACAAGGCATTTATCTCTTACAAGATATGTGTAAAATATGAATTGTTTTGTTATTATTTTCTTAAAGTAAGTAATCAGCCCATAAATAACTTAACCTATTAAAATAAAACTTTGTAAGTTAACTGACGCTGATAATAAGCAGCAGCCTTAATTTATTAAGTATAAGATAATAGAATAAGAGCTAATGCTTCGTAGCTTTTCTTTAAGATAATAGGGTTAAATTAGTTACTATCTTAAATTCCTTTAAGAGGTTAATTTATGAAAGTTATTAAAATTCTTTTTATTATATACTTTTCCTTTAATATTTATTATATTTTTAGGAAGGTTACAAAAATGTAACATAAATATTTGATATTTTATCAGATATCTTAATTATTTCCTCACCTCTAGTTTAGCTGACACTCCCCCCCACCTCCTCTTTAAATTTGCTACGCTCCCCCACCACCTGACTTCTCCTCTCCTCTCCTCTCCTCTTTAGAGGATAGAGGATAGAAGATAGAGGTCAGAGGTTAGGAAAGAGGGGGGTTGCTACGCTAGGGGTGGTTGGGGATAGGATAAATTAATTTAAGAAGGTGAAGGTTATTAAAGTATTTTAATATTAAGATAGGAGACTAGTTATATGATTCCAATCTTAATATTTTACTTATCTAATTCTTCTATAAAATAATAAAGGTTAGATAACCTTACTGTTTTAATTTTATCTTTTTAATCTTTTCATAAATTTAAATATTTGTTTTTTTTTTTCTAGTCTTTAAGATTACTAAATAATAAGGTGAGGTGTATTATCTTTACAAGATTAGTTAGAATAACCTAAAACTCCATGGAAATAAAAATTATGTAAGAGGAAACAGTAAATTAAGACTGATAAGCTAATTTAAATTTTTAAAATGTCTTTATATCTTTCAATTTTTAATACTATCTATAATGATGCTCCACAACCTTGGCAATTAGGTTTTCAAGATAGTGCTGCACCAGGTTTCACTGGACTTGTAACATTGCATAACACTATTGGATTTTATTTAATTGTAATTTGTTTTGCAGTTGCTTGGGCTTTATTCTCTTTGATTTATTACTACAGTTCCAAAAGAAATCCTATTGCACATAAATACTTAACTCATGGTACTGTTTTAGAATTAATCTGGACAATAACACCAGCAATAATCTTAATTGCAATTGCTTTCCCTTCATTCAGATTATTATATTTAATGGATGAAGTAATTTCACCTACTTTAACTATTAAAGTTGTAGGACACCAATGGTATTGGTCTTATGAATATTCTGATTTTGTTACAGATAGTGGAGATTCTATTGATTTTGATTCATATATGATACCAGAATCAGATTTGGAATTAGGTCAATTCAGATTATTAGATGTGGATAATAAATTAATAGTTCCAGTAGATTGCCATATTAGATTAATTGTTACAGGTGCAGATGTACTCCATTCTTTCGCAGTTCCTTCCTTAGGATTAAAAATAGATGGTGTGCCTGGTAGATTAAATCAAGTTTCTTTCTTAGCTGAAAGAGCTGGAACTTTCTATGGTCAATGTTCAGAAATTTGTGGAGTATGGCATGGATTTATGCCTATCGTAGTAGAAGCCGTATCTTCTCAAGATTTCTTAATTTGGGTAGACTCAGCCTCTCAATAATTATAACAAAACTTAAAAATTTAATTAAAAAGAGAGATGAAATTATCCCTTAGTTATTTATCCCCCCCCTCTCTAATAAGCAAAGCCTGTGTAGAAGAAGAATAAGAAGAAAGGTTATTTAAAATATTAATTTATAAATATATAAATTATATAATAAATAATGATAACAAATTAAAGATGTAAAGATATAGTCTTTAATTTAACACAAATTAAATCTTATATATTTATAACTATAAAAAATTTAAGTAAATCGAATTATATAAGAATGAGAAATATAAAAAAAATGATTTCAAACTTTATTATATCTTATTATTTATTACTAAATAAATATTTATTTAACTATTTAGAACTTATGATAAAATTTCTTTCTGAACAATTAAAAAAGAATTCTTTTTTAAATAAAATTTATTCTTTCATATTAACTGCCTACTTTATCTACTTCAATACTAAATCACCTAATAAGGGAAAAGGTAAATCGAAGGAAGGTATGGTTGAGGTAGAATCTTTTAAGGAAAGACAAATTAAGTTAGGTAAATATATAGATATAACTCTCTTTTTCACCTTTACGAAGGATTTAATTAAATTATTACCCCATAAATTAATTTACTCCCTGCGGGTAGTAAGTTATATAGTCTCTAAATATAAATATCTTATCTTATTTATTAATTTTATTTATATTTTTTTTATAATTTTAGATTGGTTTAATGATAGTACCTTATCTTCAAATTTATTATCTAAATTTTCTCATATAGTATCTTTCCAATTAATAAATAATTTGATTACTAAGTTAAATGTAATAGTAACTTATATATACAATTTAGAATCTACTTTGAATATAAATATTTCCTATTATAATATAACTTATATTAATTCCTTAATTATTTTTATTGTAATCCATTTAATTTTGTTATTGATAGTTATTGCATATTTATTTTTGTTATTAAAGATAAAACCTCTTTTTGATATCTTATTTATTAAATTATTATTTAAACAATTGAATTTATTAAAAAATTTACTAAATTTATTTATTTTTAGTTTAAATTTAATAAACTTAGAATTATTCGAATACTTTCCTAGTTTTAATTTAAATAAAATTATTTTTAAAAATATGATAACTTTATCTTTAGCTAATAATGAATTAGTTTTAACAGATAACAGTCTTATTTCGGAAGAGGATCAAATTATATCGAGTTCTGCTTTTTCTCAAAACCTTAATACTTCCTTACCAGAGTCCTTATCCAGCTTTGCAGGAGCAGCTCCGCAGGTAGTAAATGAGGAATCTGAAATAGAATTAGTATCTACTTTATCGAATAGTCCTACTGCATCCGAAGATGAATTATTATATAAAGGGGATACAATATTTCAAATTTTTAATGAATTAAGTAAGGAAGATAAAATTACATATTTAATCAATAAGTATGAGAATAAAGGTATGATTGCTACTTTATATAGTATTTCTTGGCTATTGGAAAAAATTCTTTTAAATACAGATGGGACTAAACATAATGTAGATTTATTTATAGATAATTATTTAAATCAAATGCTTAATTTAGAAAGGGATACTCAACTAAAAAGCTTTGCTTTTCATAGAGATAAACCTTTTTTAAGACATTTAGTCTATAAAACACCACTTGAATTTCCATATGTTATCCCAATTAATAATAATATCTCTGAATTTGACCAATCTGATTTGAAAGAAGCTATAATAAAAAACGAAGAAGAAACTTTCATTGAAAAACAAGATTAAAATAAAATAAAATAAAATAAAATAAAATAAAATAAAATAAAATAAAATAAAATATTAATACTACTTAATTACTGCTAATTTATTCTTGGAATTTTACTTACCCTCCAAATCCCCCCCCTTTTTTCCTCACCTCACCTCTCCTCACCTCTGACCTAAAAAGGATAAAGGATTGCTACGCTAGGAGGGGGTTGCTATGCTAGTGGAGGGGGGGGAGGTTATATGATTATTTCTATTATTTTCTAAAATATGACTGCTTCTGTAAACGATTCTAATAATCCTTTCCTATATTTATGTACAATTACTCTTTTCCTATTTTTCCTACCCATTATCTTACCCTATAAAGAATAATGATAATGGGTTATAATGTAGATTTGGTTAATTAAAGTTGGTGTAAATTTTTATAAATTTATATTCAACGTGAATACATTTTTAATTTGCAACCCTCCCACCTACCTTTTGGATAATTTAAACTCGGTCAGTTAAATTACAAGTAGGAAATTTATTTAATAGGTTACGGGGCTTATATAAAGTTATTAATTTTTAAATCCAAATCTCAAGTTTTAATACTTAAAATTAAAAGAGTATTAACAAAGTTAGTACCGGAATATAATAAAATCAAATTTTCAACTTTAATTAGAAATATAATTTTTATACTAATTCTTCTGACTCCCCCTAATTTAAAAAAATAATAAATAGAGTAAGAAAAAAATATTTAATAAAAAAATACGAAATAATTACTTATATTTACTCAAAAATTTTATTTTACAAATATAACTAAAAATTCAATAAAATTAAAGTAAATATAAATAAACCGCACAAAAATATAAACATAATACTAAAATGATAACTTCTTTAATACTTATTCCTATTATAGGTTCTTTATTAATATTACTATATCCAGATAACATAGATCAAGGTAATAATAAACAAGCTTTTACTATTAAACAAATAGCTTTAATTACTTCTTTAATTAATTTTTTTATTTCTTTATTTATTTGGTATCAATTTGACTCAAATACTACACAATATCAATTTGTATCAGAATTTAATCAATTAAATTTTTGTCATTTAAATTTTGGTGTAGATGGTATATCAATTTATTTTGTTTTATTAACAACATTTGTAACACCTATTGCTTTATTATCTAATTATACTAATATAAATAAAAATTTAAAATTATTTTTAGTCTCTTTTTTACTATTAGAAAGTTTACAAATCTGTGCTTTTGTATCATTAGATTTATTACTTTTTTATATATTCTTCGAAAGTGTATTACCTATTTTATTTATAGTAATAATAATATTTGGTCATGGTAATGATAGATTTAGATCTGCATTTTTATTATTTTTATATACTTTAGCTGGTAGTTTACCTATGTTATTATGTATTTTAGTAATATATAGTTATATTGGATCTACAGATTTTCAAGTAATATCTTTATACGAAATAAGTTTAGATAGTCAAAAATTATTATGGTTAGGATTTTTCTTAGCTTTTGCTGTTAAAACTCCTCTATACCCATTTATTATTTGGTTACCTAAAGCTCATGCTGATTCACCTTTAGCTGGTTCTATTATTCTAGCCGCTACTATATTAAAATTAGCTACTTATGGTTATCTTAGAGTATTAATTAATTTTTTACCTGATGCCACTAATTATTTTAACCCTTTAGTACAAACTGTTGCGGTAATTGCTATAATTTATGCTAGTTTATCAACTATTATACAACAAGATACTAAAAGATTAATTGCTTATAGTAGTATCGCTCATATGGGAGTAGTAGTATTAGGATTATTCTCTAATACAATACAAGGAATTGAAGGTGCAATATTATTAGCTTTAGCCCACGGATTCGTATCACCAGCATTATTTATATGTGTTGGAGGTATTATATATGATAGAACTGGAACTAGAGTAATTAATTATATTAGAGGTTTAGTTACTTATATGCCTGTATTTACAATATTATTCTTTGTATTCACCTTAGCTAATACTGGAATACCTTTATCTCTAAATTTCCTAGGAGAACAATTATCTTTAATTGGTATTTGGCAACAAAATCCTATTATAGCTGCTTTAGGTGCTACGGGTATAGTATTATCTGCTTGTTATTCTTTATTCTTGTATAATAGATTATCTTATGGAAATTTATCACCTTTATTAATACCAGTTAAAGATTTAAATAGAAGAGAATATTACCTATTAATTAGTTTAATTATACCAACTATAGCTTTTGGAATATTACCTGATGTATTATTAGATTCACTTCATACTTCTGTTTCTGCTTTATTATTCTCAGTTTAAAATAAACATTACAATTTTAATCCTGAAACCAATAAATTTTAATTAAAATTTTTTTAAAAAGTATTTAATAATAACTATAAATTATAATTTATAATATTTGTCACTATATTAATTATTTAACCATAAATATATAAAAATATTTAAATATAAATTTATATTTGAATTTAATTTTTATTTCTTAATATTACTTAATTAAATAAGAATAACCCCCCCCTATATTAATGTTCTCTTTAAAAATTTCTACTTATGATAGGTTATATACTATGAGTATAGTACTTTATTTTTTAATTAGAAATTTGAATGTTGAAATAATTCAATCCCCCCCCTTTTCCCCCACCCCTCCTCTCCTCACCTCTGACCTAAAAAGGATAAAGGATTGCTACGCTAGGAGGGGGTTGCTACGCTAGGTTGTTAAGTATTTTCCTTTAAATATTTATATCTAACCTTCGTAACCTATTTAATAAAATTAATTTAATTTTATAGAGCCTCTGTAATTGAAAAGAAGTAGCTTATCTTTATTATGCCGGCTGGCATAGCAGGCAGATGGTAAAATTACAAGGAACTTTTTAATTAATTTAAAAAGGAGTACTTCTTACTCTAAAAAACTAAATATATATCTTAGGTATAATAATATTATTTAAGATATAATATACCCTGTAATTTAAGTATAAATCTACATAATTAAAGGTTATATATTTTAACCAATCTTAAGTTATCTCCCCCACTCCTTTTCAATCTAAAGAGGTAGTTGCTACGCTCCTCTCCTCACCTCTCCTCTCTTCTCCTCTCCTCACCTCTACAGAGGATAGAGGATAGAGGATAGAGGATAGAGGATAGAGGAGGGGAAGCTTAATAAATTTTTATTTTTTAAGTAGGTAAAATGTTAAAGAATGCTAAGTCATCCTGCCTTTTTAATTTTAAAATAATAAAGGTCACTTTTTCTAGGTTAAACCTGCTACCTATAAATAATTTATGTTTATTAAATTTTAATTTTACTTGTACACTATTTTTTATAAAGTTTTTCATATTTATACTTAATTATTTTTAATTATTTTAATTTGAGATCTTAATAAATTAAAGTTATATTAAATTTAGTATCTCATAAACGTAAGGTAATTTTCTTATTTGAATTTACCTCCACCCCACCCACCTAGCAAAGCAAGAAGCTAGGAGTGGGAGCGGAAGTAAAATTAGTGGAGAGGTAAGCTTTAAGCCTTTTATCTTTATCTATTATACTAGGTATTTATATTTTTTATTTTGATTTTAATAAGAGCTTTCAGAAATTAATTTCTCCCTACCCCAATACTCCCTCCCCCTAGCAAAGTAAGAAACTAGGGGGGTAATGGGAGAGGTTAAAATTTATATAATTAAATAAAAGTATTCTCAGTATAACTATAGAGCGTAAAATTTTTCTTTATCTAAAGAGTTTAAGATTATTTTATTCTTCCGCTGCTTCGGCTTCGCTGTCTCTCAATAAAAATTTTATTTTATTATGGCTATTTAAGGTTAATGGTAAATGGTTATTTATTCGAAAACTCTTAACAAAGAAAAGAGGAGATGGGTAGTAGCGAATTAACTTTCCTTCCTATGGAGGGAGAGATTATAAATTAAATGTAGAGGAAATTATTTATACGCAGGCTTTAAAAATTTTATATTTAACAATGACAACTTTATTAATAAATTTCTTAGCTTTTGGTACTTTATTGTCTAGTGTATTTTCTATTACTTCTAAGAATCCTGTTATTTCAGTAATTTTTTTAATTTCTACTTTTGTTCAAGCAGCTGGATATTTAATTCTTATAGGTATTAATTTTATTGGTATTTCATATGTTGTAATATATGTGGGTGCTATAGCTATTCTATTCTTATTTGTAATTATGATGATAAATATTAAGTTAACTGATATATTAGAAACAGGAACTCAATATACTAAAAATTTACCTTTAGCCATATCAATTGGTTCTTTATTTATATTTATTATATTTACTATAATACCTTTCAATTTTAATAATGTTCCTGCTTTATCTTTCTTATTAGATAAAATTACATATTTAAATAGTATCTTATCAAATACCACAGAAGGAATAGTATCTATTAATTTAATTAATTCTATCATAAATAATTATTTTGTAACTTCAATGTCTGATATTATTATTACAGATTTCCAACAAATTGAAGTTTTAGGTCATGGACTGTATACTTATGGAGCTGTATTATTAATAACTTTAAGTGTTATTTTATTATTAGCTATGTTTGCTACAATTGTTATATCTAAATCTAAAAAAACAGAATAAAAATAAACACAATAATAATTTAAGTTTATTTAACCCCCCCCTCTAATCATTATTTTTATTAAGATATCTTCCCTTTCGCTGCTTCGCATTATAATTTATATTAACCACCTAAGTTAACTTAGGAAGGCTATTAACCTTATATCTATTAGGGTTGCTTAGCTGGTATTATAAATAATGTAAGAAAAATTTTAGTTAATAAAAAATATATAATTCAGAAATATAAAAATTTAGTAATGAATAAATTAAAATTACTTATAATTAATTAGAAGGAATAAATTTTATTACTAATTAAAAATATTATAATTAACTTTATTAATTTAATTTACTCCCCTCCCCCTCCCTAGCGTAGCAACCCCACCTCTATCCTTTATCCTTTTTAGGTCAGAGGTGAGGAGAGGAAAAAGTGGGGTGGGGAGCTATAATAGAATAAAATTTTATAACTCTCAGATATAAGTTTTACTTATATTTATAATTAAGTATTTGATGAAAATAGATTAAATTTAAATTATAAAAGAATCAATAAATGATTTTTATTTCAATATTAACATTAATAGTGGCTAAGGCCCTACCATCATTAAATATTAAATTATCTCCAGTTTATTTTACAAGAATATCAGCTATAATTTTTATATATGCCGGAGCATTATCTTTTAATACTCTATATATTCAGTCAATTGGATCAGGTATAGGTATATATAGCGGATTATTTCAGATAACACAAGTATCACAATTAATAGAAATTTTTCTATTAGTAATAGGAGCTTTAATATTAATAGCATGGCCTTTAACTCAATCTACAAATAATACAATAAAAATAATGAATATATATTCTACAGATTATTCCTTAATAGTATTATTTAGTACATTAGGTTCATGTTTATTAATATCTTGTTCAGATTTAATATCAATGTATTTAAGTATAGAGTTACAATCATTTGGTTTATATATATTATCTACATTATATAGATATTCTGAATCTTCTACTTCAGCAGGTTTAAAATATTTCTTATTAGGAGGTTTATCTTCATGTATAATATTATTAGGTTCTGGATTAATATATGCTTATACAGGTTTAACAAATTTTGAATCAATATATAGTTTAATTTCAATTTCAGAATATAATCATATTTTACAAGGATTAAGTTTAGGATTAATATTAATATTAGTAGGATTTTTATTTAAAATAGCTGCAGCTCCATTACATAATTGGTCTCCTGATGTATATGATGATACACCTACAATAGTAACAATATGGTTAACTATTATGCCTAAGATAGCTATAATAATTTTATTATTAGAATTACATACTCAAATAGGAATAATAGGTGGTGCCACTCCTTCTGTAGTAGGTATTATAATTAATCCAAGTGGATATGCAGAAGTATTAAATTCAATAGAATATAATAGCTTAACTAATTTATCAAATATAACTTCACAAACAATCTTAGATCTAATTGGAAATACCTCAATGAATATAATAAAGAATTTATTATTAATAAGTTCATTCTTATCATTAATAATAGGAACAGTTGTAGGATTAGCACAAACAAGAATAAAAAGACTATTAGCCTATAGTACTATATCTCATATTGGATTTATATTATTAGCTTTAGCTATTAATAGTGAACAATCTATAGATTCTCTTCTATTTTATATAATTCAGTATTCAATAACTAATTTAAATATTTTTTTAATTATTATAGCTTTAGGTTATATTATCAATAATTCTACTAATAAAGATCAAACTATGAAAGATATAAAATATATCTCTGAATTTAAAGGTAATTTTTTCTTTAATCCTCTACTTAGTCTAAGTTTAGCTGTTTGTTTATTTTCTATGGCAGGTATTCCACCTTTAATGGGATTCTTTTCTAAACAGTTTGTATTATATTCAGCAGTACAAAACGGATATAATTTTATATCTATTGTAGCTATACTAGTAAGTGTAGTAAGTGCTTCTTATTATTTAAAAATTATAAAAGTTCTTCATACTTATCCGGAAAACGAAGATACAAATTCTTTAGTAGAAAATAATTCAACCTATTTCCTAAATAAAGGAGAAGTAGATGTAATGGAAAATACAATTTTAACAAATTTCCATAGTTATTTAATTTCTAGTTTAACTTTAAGTATTTTATTGTTTATTTTAAAACCTTCATTAATCTTAAATAGTACACAATTACTGTCTTTATCTTTATTTAATTTATAATGAGTAATCTATTGTTTCTATTTATTTTTGTTCCTATTTTAGCTTTTATTTTACTAGCTTTAAATGTTTTATTAGCTCCTCATAGACCTGATGAATCTAAAATTTCTGCTTATGAATGTGGATTCAGCCCTGTTTATGGACAAACGAGATCTACTTTCCATATCCATTTTTACTTAGTGGGTATGTTATTCTTAATTTTCGATCTTGAAATTCTATTATTATTCCCAATAGCGGTAACCTTATATCAGGTATCTACATTTGGTTTCTGTATAGCTTTAATATTCTTTATAGTATTGACAATTGGGTTTGTATTAGAAATTGGTACCGGAGCTATCCAACTATCAAATCTTAATTTAGAAAAAGAAACTAAATAATAGTAATATTTACCTCAGAAATTAATTTTACCACTAAATACCCCCACACCTACTCACCTCACCTCTCCTCTTTAGAGGATAGAGGATAGAGGCCTCTTTAAAGAAGAGGAAAGGGGGAAGGAGTGTGGGCTTAGCAGGAATGTTAAGATTATCTGACAACCCCCTCCATCATAAATTTAAGTCTGTCAACCTAACTTAATCATTTTGGTGTTAACATCTCCCTCTAAAATAAATAAAAAAAGTTAGTGTACTTTATATAAAGTTTTATAGGTATTTTGCTTCGCAGTATCAGATTTTATTTTATGATTGTAAACAATACCTCTCTTATTTAAAATTAAAAAAAAGATGACAACAAGCAAAGCAGTTTTACGTTGAAAAGTATGAAATTTTTATTTAAATAAAAAGTACGCTGCCTGCTACGCCTGCAGTATAAAAAAAAAAGAATTGTATTACATTAAAACAATGTATATCATCATTACACTATTTTTAGTTTTTTTTCCAAAAAGGGGAAGGGTTGTTGATTTATGTTATTTAGTATAGTTATAGGATATTTATAGTAATGGGATAATTATAGATAGTCAAAATATAAAATATATACTCTTAAAAGTATCGATGACAATATTGTATAACATCACAAATACATATCATATAGATATAAGTAATTCAAAGGGGTTATTAAGGAAAACTACAGCAAATTTATACAAAAGGAGGTATAACACCAAAAGCTTCAGCCTTCATAAGTTAAATTATGAGGTCCAATTTGAAAATGTAAGCGATCCTAAGGTAAACCTTTATAAACAGACTTCCTGAAGTAAAACATTTTATTAAGGAAAGGAAAGGAAATCAACCGAGACTCCGAGAGTAATGGTGAGTGAAATCGGATTAGCCTAAAATTCTTTTAATAATTGAATAACTTAAATCCTTCCTAAGTTATAACCATCCCCTTAATTGGTCAGGTGGTAAATCTAACTAGGAAAGATGAATTAGTAAACATAAAATTTAATAAAATAAATAATATGTACCATAGAAGGTCAAACACAAAAGTCCTGTAGATTATTAAAGAATATATACTACCTCCTCTGAAAATTTATTTAAGAGGAGGTTGGTGTAAAATAAAAAGTACGATGAGAGATAACTTGTCGGAAAAAAGGGGAACCATCCTCTAAGGCTAAGTATTATAAATTTAGCGATAGTGAAAAAGTACTGTAAAGGAAAAGTTTGAAAAGCGAGTGGTATACAAAAAGTGAATTATACCTCTTAAATTCATTTAAGAAGGTTATAATGAATCGGTGAAATAGATCTTGAATTAGTAACTCTATAAGCAGTCGAAATTCAACTTAAAAACATACAAGGTAAATGAATGACGGCGTACCTTTTGCATAATGGGTCAGCAAGTTAATAGGAGTAGCAAGGTTAAAAGCCCTAGCGAAAGCGACTGGACTATATTACCTTCTTAAAATAATTAATAAGGTAAGTAAAATAGTGATGGATAAGTTGCTTCTATTAGACCCGAAGCCAGGTGATCTTACCAAGACCAGATTATAATGGATCGAACGGGTGAATGTTGCATAATTCTCCGATGAGTTTTGGTAAGCGGTGAAATGCCAATCTGACCTGGTGATAGCTGGTTTTCTACCGAAACATATTTAAGTATGACGTCTACACAAAATTTATGGAGGTACAGCAAGGCAATTCCCAACAAGTATATAACCAATTTAATTTAATTTAATAGGTTTTTATATGCGTTTAGGTTGCGGGGATCTCGAAAATCTTACCTTTGGAAGCGAATCTCGGAATTACATAAATTGATGGTAGACATTCAGACTACTCATGCTAAGTTGGGTAGTCAAGACGGAAACAGCCGAGAACACGGATCAAGGTCCCAAATGATTGTTAAGTGAAATTAAGGATGTAACATAATCGAATACAGCTGTGAAGTGAGCCTGGCAGTCGCTACTTTTAATGAACGTATGTAACAACGCATCAGCAGTACAGATCGTAGCGCCGAAAATTTAACGGGTCTTAAACAATCAACCGATATCGTGTTGGTTAATAATAAATTTTTACTATTTAAATTTATTCTTAATCTAGGTAGTAGAACATTCAGTCTAACCAATAATAAAATAGTGTTTCATTATTTTTAGGAAACTGAAGAGAGAATGCTGACATGAGTAACGTAAAAAGAAGTTATAATACTTCTCGCCGAATACGAAAGGGTTGCAAATTGGAAAGGTTAATCCGTTTTGTGTGAATGCGGCCTCTAAGGACCAAAACCAAAGTTTTGGCTGATGAGTACAGAATAGAAACCCTAATAAATTAATTTATAGGGCAGGAAAATAATATTTTTCTCGTAAGTTAAATTACGATGATATAAACTACCGTACCCTAAACCGACACAGGTTCGTAGGTAGAGTATACTAAGGCGTAGAGCTAAAAGTTGTTAAGGAACTCGGCAAGTTCACCTCATAAGTTAGACGATAAGAGGTACCATCTATGATTTCAATTATTAAGATTTTTACTTTATATCTTTCCAGGAAATAAATTCTAAGTTAAAAATAATAGTTAGATAGATGGTGACACAGAATCGGAGGCCCCGACTGTTTACTAAAAACACAACACAGTGCAATCATTAATGTGGTAGTATACTGTGTGAAATTTGCCCAATGCCATTAATATAAAAGCGGTCATGGGAAACTGTGACTAATTGAAAATCTGGTTAATAGCGGTCTTAATCATGAGGATCCTAAGGTAGCAAAATAAATTGGCCATTAAATGTGGTCCGGTATCAATAATGTAACGATGGCCTCACTGTCTCTACAACTTGCTCAGTGAAATTGAATTACGCGTGCAGATGCGCGTTACCTCCAGTGGGACGGGAAGACCCTATGCAGCTTTACTGTAGTTAGTTATCACATGAATCTAGAACAACTTTAATTAATAGTGAATAGGCAAGTCGAAAGACATATAGTGGAAACCTTATAATCTAAGTTGGGTTTGTGTTTACCTTATACACCATTATTTCTCTCTATTATTTTAAAATTAGAATAATAGCGTAATAATGGAAATATCAAAGGGAGAGTTGACTAATTGGCAGTTTGACTGGGGCGGTCGTCTTTAATAGAGTAGCAAAGTACAACCAAATATTTCATTTTTATATAAATATCTGATGTTTTATGAATAATGGAAATAAGATATTAAAACAAATATTTCATACAGAAAGTAAAAAAATTTAACTAAAAAAAACACTTTGTCTTTACTTTCTCTGTCAATTTTACCTTTATTGGTCAAAAGGCAGGTCTAGGAAAGAATAAGATAAAGTCACTTATTAAAAACTTTTTTATAAGGTATAGCTAGAAATTGAATGGAGATCAATCAACCAGTGAAGGGTTGTGCAGAGTTCAATGACGGAAAGCATGCTTAACTGAAAGACTTAAAAGTCGCACAGATACGTAAGTAGGGCATAGTGACCCCTCGCTATAGAATGGAATAGACGGGGATCAATTGATAAAAGTTACGCTAGGGATAACAGGCTGATAGCCGACGAGAGTACACATTGTCTCGGCTGATTGGCACCTCGATGTCGACTCATCCTATCCTCCGGGGGAAGAAGCTTGGAAGGGTTCGGCTGTTCGCCGATTAAAAGGGTACGTGAGTTGGGTTTAATACGACGTGAGTCAGTATGGTCCCTATCTTCTGGAGGAACAAGTAGTAAAAAGGGGCAGACCTTCTAGTACGAAAGGACCAATAGGCTGTGTTTCTCTAGTGCACCAATTGTTTGTATTATTTGTAAGGGACTTATACTATCTTAACAGAGGTATAGGAAAAATCCTTTTTAACTTTCTTGCAAAAAGTTTTTACTCCTAAAAATGAGAAAAAGGTAACAAATAGGAAAGCATAGTTGGGTAGCCACAAACATAATAGATAAGTGCTGAATGTCTCTCAAGCAAGAATCTAACCCCTAGATACTAATAAAATGGATCTCTTCTTAAAAATAATTTTAATGATAGAGTCTAAAACCATTAATTAAGAAATAGAACATTTCTAGATAGGCTGCAAATGTACGTACTGCAAAGTATTTAGTTTAGCAGTACTAATTTATAAAGAAACTTGATGTTAAAGGTTGTAAATATTTATTTTTAATTTAGTTCAATTAGTGCTTAGCTTTAAATAGCTCCCCTTTCCCATAAAGAGTGAGGGGGAAGCATGCTTAACTTTATTCTAGACTCAAATGGTGTTTAACTCTTCTTAAATTTTAATTTTTTTAAAAGAATATAAAATAAATACCACTAGGTAAATATAAATTACTAGTTATAACCAAAATAGTTAATAAAAATTTACTATTAAAATACTATTATTACTGTAAAAATTTTAATTTTTTTTGGCCTAGCTGCAAAATAGAATATTAGAATTATTAATGTTAAAACTATGTCATTAGTATAGTTGTTTTATTAACTATATTGCTTGATTTTTGTGAGATTTTTTGTGTTATTTGTTGTTTTTACTAGACTATTTTATAAGAATAGTAATATTTTTAAATTAATTAAAATTTTTTTTTATTCTAACATTAATTAAAATTAGTTTTTATCTTACCTTCATTCTTAGCCACGCTATTAAAATTTAATTAAAAAATTCACGTTTCTAGTCTTATTTTTTTACTATTAAATTTTTATTAGCCTTCCTAAGTTAACTTAGGAAGGTTAGGTACTTTAATTTAATTTAATTTATTTTATTTTTTATCTTAAATTGTTACCTAGCAAAGTAAGAAGCTAGGGCCTTATCTCATTTTAAGTTAAGGGGTAAGTTAATTTAAGTATAAATTTGAATCTAAAATGTGGCTATCCTTTCTTCTTATTCCCTTTACTCTCTGATAATGTAAAATTTTTTCTTAAAAAAGAAATAAGAATAAGAAATTACCATCAAAAATAAATTAATCTTTTTAATTAAATTTATAAATTTAACTTTTTCGAGATCGAGAGAGCTGCGTAGCATACTATATTTTAAATATAATTTCAGTTTTTTTATTTTATAATTTATTTTTATAAACAATTTTAATTAAAAGAGTTAAATTGATTTAAATCTATCCTATCCTTTTCATTATTAAATAATTTTAAATATAGAAAAAATTATTTTTCTATTTAAGGTAGTGTAGTAATCTAGTTTCTAATTAAATATTTAATTATAATATTAAAAGGGCTAAGTTTACAGATGGTTCTGTAGTAGACCTGCAAAGTCTTTCTCTTTAAGGTTCAATTCCTTCTTAGCTCTATTATATTTTTAAATTATAAACTTCCTTTTTTTAAGAGGCAGCGAAAATGATAATATGCGCAGCTTAACCTATTTTTCTGGTCTGAACTATTCACTTTTTATTAATTAAAAAAACAATTAAAAATCTTAATAATTAATGCAAATATGGCTGAATTACACCTTAAAAAAATAAATATTATCGTATTAATAAAATCATAAATATCCTCAAATTCTGGATTAAATTCATCATTATTTTCTAAGTTAGTAGTTATATTTTGTAAATTACTAGATGATGTTCTTGTTCTAGATGTTAAATTAGAAGAGTTCTCAGGAGTAATAAAATAAGGTGATTTTTCATATTCATAATTATATCTTTAAATAATGGTTTTTTTAGATGAAGAAGATAAAGTACCTAAATCCACTTCTTCTAAACTAGGATCTTGTTTTTTCAAACTCAAAAAAAATGTGCTAAACCATCTTCAGTAGGAACATATTTAAATCCTTTGAATATATTTTTAGGATCTACTTGAGCCTGACGGATATATGATTTAGTTCTATTATCTTGAATTGATATATCAGAACTTGTATCACTGGCATCTCCTGAGGAGTCAGGTTTAGGTTTCTTAAATAAATTAATTATATCATCCCAATAATAATAAATTAGAGTACCAGATGCTATAATTATTATAGCACCTATTGCTATTTTAACTTATGGATCTTTAATTATTTATTTAGCTTTATTTATATAATTATTAACATTAGATTCATTATTAATATTTACATCTTTATAAGTTTTTCTTAATGATACTCTATCTTCGACTTGAGAATATTGTTCCTTAAATTTGTTTGTAAGATTTTTTTATTTAATTTCTACTTTATGATCCTTAATTTTTGTAAGATTTTTAGTTACTTTAATTTGTTAATTTATTGTTATTATTTCTTGTTTAAAATTGAAGAAATAATCTTTTATTAAATTCCAGATTAATAAACAATATGTATTAAATAATGATAAAAAGTAAAGTAAATAATTAATAATTTGCATATCCAACCAGAATCCAAAAGTAAAGACAGCAAACATACCACTAAAGAATTTTAAAAATAACTTTATAAATTTAATATATTTGTTATTTATAATATTCCATAATAATTTAATTAAATCCCAAAATGTTAATTTATTTTTAATAATATTTTAAGTAAAATATTTAATTAGATCAGTAATTTTATTGATAAAGAAATTAATAATTGATATTAATGATATTTTATTTACATCAATAAAACTATTGATAATAAATTTAGGTAAAGAAATTAAAAAGAAAGTAATAACATTTTTAGTTGATAAAAATGAATAAGAAATGAATTTAAATATAAATTTGAACATAAATCCCTTTAAATAAAAATATTAATAATATTATTCGAAATTAGCTAATTTATTTAATTTATTTATTAATTTTAATATAATGATAACTAGCCTAAAAGAGTTAATGATTAATGAAATAATTAAAAATAAGTATATTTTTATAATTTTAATTAACTTTAAAAATAGAATTTAAGTTTAAGTTCATATTGGTTCTCTTAGTTCAATAGGTTAGAACTACATTCTTCTAAAGTGTTAATTTTGGTTCGAGTCCAAAAGAGAACTTTATTTATATTTAAACTGATTAATTTAGTTAGATAAAAATTTCTATTAAAAGAAGTTCAGTTATACAAAAAATAAAAATTAAAAAATAAAAACATGAAAGCTTATAATTTAATGGTTAGAATAATTTCTTGATGAGGAATCTGTAGAAGTTCAACTCTTCTTAGGCTGAAATTATAATTATTTCTAAAATATAAATTCTAAAATAAAGTTGGTTATAGTGTCAATAAATTATTGTTATTTAAAAAGTAATATAGCTGCCTGCTACGCCGGCATTATTTTTCTAGTATACTTATACATTCTAAATACAATATAAAAAAAATAAATAAAAATTAAAAAAATCAAATTTAAAAACTTTTTATATAAAACTTTAATTTATTTTATTAAAGATTTTAGTTAAATATTAAAGTATTTTATTTTTAAAGTAACAACAAATTTCAAAATAGTTAAACATAGATTCATTTGATTTTCTTTCAAGACTGTATAAAATTTAGATACAGTTATTTTCATTACTATTTTATGTCAAATATTTCTTAAAATAAATAATATATACTATTATATAAATTTTACTTAATAATATTAAAAATATAATGAAAATATTTATATTCACTCATTATTTTAACAATAAATGTTAACTCATAATTTAATGTCCTCAATTGTAGGTGTAATTATTAATTTAATAGATGTTTTGTGTGTTATTCTTCCTGTTTTATTAGCTGTAGCTTTTATGACTATAATAGAAAGAAAACAATTAGCTGCACATCAAAGAAGAGTGGGACCGAATACAGTAGGTTATTATGGTATTCTACAACCTTTTGCGGATGCTTTAAAACTAATTCTTAAAGAAACTGTAATTCCTTCTCAATCTAATAAAGTACTATTTTATTTAGCTCCAGTATCCACATTAGTATTCAGTTTATTAGGATGGGGTATAATTCCTTTTGGACAAGGATTAGCTATATCTGATTTATCATTAGGAATTTTATATACTTTAGCCTTGTCTTCTTTAGGGGTATATGGTGTATTATTAGCAGGTTGGTCAGCTAATTCTAAATATGCTTTTTTAGGATCCCTTAGATCTACAGCAGCTATGATTTCATATGAATTAATTTTAAGTTCTGCTGTACTTATTATTATTTTATTAACAGGTTCCTTAAATTTCACTACTATTATTGAAACTCAACAAGCAATTTGGTTTATTGTACCTTTATTACCTGTATTCTTATTTTATTTCATAGCTATTCTGGCTGAAACTTCTAGAACTCCTTTCGATTTACAAGAGGCTAAACCCAAATACTAATTGATTTGGCCTCTATAAATATCGCTGTATGCTGGAAACTCCTAAAGCTTTAAGTAATCATCTAATTTTTAAATAATAGTAACTATAATTGGATAGTTAAAATCTTAAAGATGTAACAATAGATAATCAGCAGGAAACCAAAGTAATTTATAATTTTTATTACAAGTAGGTTCCTCAGAGACTATACGCGATAATTTCTGATAACTAAATGAAATATGATATAGTCCAACCATTATTTAAAAATAATGGATAAAATATAATATTGAAATTAATTATTATTGTTTATTTTACTGTTTTAATTTACCAAATTTATCATAATAATTTTCAATACGATAATTTGTTTTCTATTTTTTATATTCAATGTTTAAACGTTATACCTATTAAATATTTAAAAACTTATAGTTATCTTTTTGATACTAATTTATTAATGAAAGAATTAGGTAAATTAGGTGGGGTTTATGTTTTAATACAAGTTAAATCTTCTAAATAATATTTTGGATCTAGTTTAAATTTATATTCTAGAATAATGGATCATATTAAAGAGAGAGATTCTAACTTAAGATTACAAAGATTTATAAAAAAATATGGTTTAAAAAGTTTTAATGTAGTAATATATTATCTTCATAAAGATAAAGATCAAAATCCTGCTGTATTATTAACAGATATTTAAACTACAATAATATCAGCTTTTCCTTTTTATTCTTTATTTAATTTTAAAAAAGAGGCTAATTCTTTGTTAGGGTTTAAACACCCTAAACAAGCAATAGAAAAAATGAAATATAAATTTGTAAATAAAATTAATCATCCTATATTTGGAAAAACTCAAAATAAAATAACTTTAAGTTTAATAATTAAACCTGGGAAATTAAATCCTATGTTTGGAAAAACTCATAGTGAATATACAAAAAATTTAATGTCAATTAAAAAAAGTATTAGACCTTTAGGTTTATATGATGAAAGTTATAACATAATTGAAAAATAATCTAATCAAGTTGAACTAGCAAATAAGTTTAGTGTACATAAAACAACTATTTCTAGGTACATTAAATAAGGTAAACTTTTTAAAGTATAATTTTATATCAGAGAAATTAATAATGTAATTTAAAATTAAAAAAAAATAGTAATTTAATTTAATTAATATATTATATTATCTTGTAAGAAGTTAACTTACAAGATAATTTATGTTGGAATCTGAATTAGTTGCGGGATTCTTTACTGAACATTCTTCAGTTCCATTTGTATTTTTCTTCCTTGGAGAATATTCATCTATTGTATTATTTAGTTGTATAACAGCTATATTTTTCTTAGGTGGATATAATATGCCTGAATTATTTGTAAATGATTCTTTCATTAACCTTCAATCTATATTTTTAGGTTTGAAAACTTGTATATTCTGTTTCTTCTTTGTATGGTTTAGAGCGACTTTACCTAGATTAAGATATGACCAATTAATAGATTTATGCTGGTTAAATCTTTTACCGGTGGCTGTTGCTTTTATTATACTTGTTCCTAGTATCTTAGTGGCTTTCGATATTTCTCCTTATTAATTATTTAATTATTTTTAATTTTATTTATTTAATTAGATATCCCCCCCTTCACGAAGTGAAGGAACACCTAGATAGTAATATTGTTATGTATCGAAGCCCTCGTCTTAATATAATTATCTAAACTACCCCCACTTTCCCATGATAAAATAGAATAGTATAAATAAAAATAAGAGAAGAAGTGTTAAAGTTGTAAGTATCCTTTATTTTCTTAGTTATAAATTTGAGAGACTAGTTCTAATTTAGTAGGAAATTAATTAGGTACATCTTATAATACAAATAATACAAATAATACAAATATAAATAGTAGTAATACAACCTCTCAAACAAGTCAATCTAGAGTAGAAACGGAACCTAAAAATGAAAATAATCTTTCTACTTCTAGTACAGCCAATTCTAATACAGTTAATAAAGCTTTGGCTTCACAATCTTCACAATATGTTCAAGCCGAAAAATAAAGGATGGTATGATAATGACAACCGCTATATCCTCAGCAGCAAAGGTGGCTCAAAATTCCAATCACTGCTGGTAAGGCAGCTACTTTAGTTGGAGGTATAATTTTAGGTTATGCAGACATAGCCTTTGCCTTTCTATTCTACAATCTTACCAGATCTGTCGGAAAAGGTTAATGTAGATAAGATTGAGATTTTATTATTAAAATTATTTCCTAAAATCTTCGTCTCGTATTTTATAAAACAAACAATTAAATTTAACAAAAGTAGGTTTTGTTCTAATAATTTGTTTTATTATTTTAATTATTTATACTACGTTTTTATCTATCCACTATTTAAGTTTTATTATAGATAACCTCACCCCACCTCTCCTCTTTAGATGTAAAAGGCCTCTATCCTCTATCCTCTAAAGAGGAGAGGTGAGGAAATGGGGGGGACGGAGTTAGGGGGTTGCTACGCTAGTGGAGGAAGTCGGACATTATCGAATACTACCAAAATATAAAATAAATTAACTTACTTAAAACTACTATATAATAAAGAATTTGATTTATAATTTAGAAATTTTCTAATTCGAATACTCCTGAAACTACTCCTAGAAACTTCATAAAATTGACCGGATGTAAATATAAATTAAATGTTTTAGCTGAAAATAATAAATTTAATCCTGATTATGAAATTGAATTATTTATTTTTAATTTTTCCTTCATATTTAAAAATAAATAATTTTATACTAAAAGAGTAATGAAGAACAAATTACAAATTATAAACCGATTAGGTAATATCCTAATTTCATTAATTCATTTCACCCCTCATAGAGGTATATTTATTATAAGAATAATGGCTATAATTTTTTTTATAACTAACTTCTCAATTAATATAGAAGTTTATATTCAGTCAATTGGAAACGTTATAGGTATATATAGCAATTTATTCAACCTATCATTTATTTTTACTTATTTAACAAATGATATTACAGGTTCACCTTTTTTAGACCTAACTGATGATTTGATTTTATTAAATATCAATTTCATTTCTAATAATTCAGAAGTTAAAGATAAAATCATAAATAATGAAATAATAGATAAAGTTAAAGATAATAACCAGGATAATTCAGAAATAGTTAAAGAAATAATAGACAAATCTATTAAATGTCCATTAGAATCTGGAGAAATTAACCAATTAGATATTAGTCCTTTAGAAGCCTTATTATCAAATATTTTAACATTTAATATTTGAATTTTATTTGTAATTATTATAATTATAATTTTGTTATTTAATCTAATAATATTTAATAAAAATTCAAATTTTATTATTTTATTAGTAAATAAAATTTTAAGCGATAAATTCAAATTTAAAAAGGATATAGTAGATTTCTTAGAAAAAATAGTAAATAAGTATACTATTTTTTCTAAGAAATATTTAGTTATTTTGATTATAATTAATTCTTTTTTATTGTTTTTTATGCTATTATTTAATATTTGGATAACCGCAGATTTGACTAATAATTTAGACGATTATGTACTAGTTTATAATTATTTAAAACAAAAATAAATCAAGTATTTTATTATTACTTTAATTAATAAATTGAACAAATATAATGAATTAATAAATAATAATTATAATATACCCCCCCCCTTTTGCTATTTTTAGGACATAATATTAGAAATTTAATAATCTTCGTAAGTTAACTTACGATATAAATTGTAATATATCTGATTTAATATCCGTATCTCTAAACATAATGATAAAAATTTAAAATCTATCCTAAAATAATTCATATACAAAATTATCCCTCATCTATGATAATTATCTAAATTCTACCTTACTAAGGCATTAAAAATTTAATTTAAAATTTAAGATAGAAAAATTAGAAGAAGGACAACTAATTTTAATAAAACTTTAAACCCGTTCAATAAAATCAATTTCTCCATTAACATAAGGAGATAAATTTACTAAAAAAAGAACGTAAACAAATATATTCTAAATTCAGTTTTAAAAAATTTTGCCTATTTTATCTGAGGGATAAAATTCTATTAAATAAAGTCTAATCTAAAATAAATCAAATAAAATCAATAAAATTGGTCCACTCCTCCGTCACCTTAGCTAACAAACCCTACCTAGTGGAGTAAACCCACACCTCTATCCTCTATCCTCTATCCTCTGTAGAGGTGAGGTGAAGAGAGGAGAGGTGAGGAGAGGAAAGGGAGGTTAGCTCCGCTAGGGGGATAGGGTGACTGCTCTAACCTAATATGTAACACACTTCCTATTTTACCTTTTAAATTTGTAAGAATGCTTCACCTTTTCTTCTAGAAAGGGATACAATATTATTTAATTTAGAAATTAAAAATAAATAGAAAAATTTTCTATTAAAAGAAGTTCAGTTATACAAAATATTAAAAATAAAAATATTACAAATTAAAGCCTATAATTTAATGGTTAGAATAATTTCTTGATGAGGAATCTGTAGAAGTTCAACTCTTCTTAGGCTTAAAATTTAAATTTCAACATATCAAATATCAAATAAAGTTGGTTATAGTGTCTTAATCTTAACTAGGATTAAATTTAACTTAATATTTAATTTTTTAAGTAATAAAATTATAATAATTAAGTAATTAAAATTTAAAATTTAGTAAAAATCTCAAATTTATTCTATTTTATACAAATAAAATCTTTTTAAAATAAAATAGATATTTATATATAAAATAAACCATTACCTCGAATTTGGCTGTCGAAGTTTTAATTCTCCTACTCCTCTTATAATTTCAGTTAATTTCAAATAAGGAGTAGCTTCGCTCCTCACCCTACACCTTCCCCCTAAATAAACAATCATAGGGGGTTACTACATTAGGGATAATTAAATAAGAAGCTAGAGGGGGGAATGGGATAAAACTGTATTAATTTATTTATTCTTAATCAACTATCAGTCATTTTAATTAATGTCTACGATAGTTTAATTACTAGGTAAAATATAATATTATTCTCTTAAATTATATTAAATCTTAATAAGAATTATAAATTAAAATGATTAAATTATAAATTTAAATAAATTAAAAATAAAAAAATATGAGATTATTAAAAACCCACGTATTACTTAGAATCTTAAATTCTTACTTAGTAGATTCACCTGAACCTGCTAATATTACTTACTTATGGAATTTCGGATCTTTATTAGGTGCATGTTTAGGAATACAAATATTAACAGGAGCTTTTTTAGCAATGCATTATACACCTAATGTGGATTTAGCTTTTAATAGTGTAGAACATTTCTCTTTATAATGTGTTCTTTAAACTTCGCTATATGCTGGAAAATCCTTATAGTTTAAGGTACTTATATATTAAATATAAGAAAAATCCAAAAGATTGGATAATCAGCAGGAAACCTTATAAAATTTTAAATATAAATAAAATTTTAAATATAAATAAAATTTAAAGTAGGTTCCTCAGAGACTACACGCGAAGATCTTTTTTTAATATATAAAAATTATACTAATTAAGTTATTATATAGTCCGATCAATCTTGAAAGAGGTTGATAACACTAAGAGTAAAAAGGGCGATGATGAGACTTCTAAATTAATTTAGAAGTTTATTTAATAGAAAAGCTTATGAGGAGTGGCCAGCGAAGCTGGCAGAAGTCTAATCAGCTGGAGAATAATAATTGAATAAATAACAAATTTTATAGATTGTTAACAGGATTAATTGTCGAAGAAGGTTGCGAAGCTGCCAAATTTTATTAGATAGCCTTTATTTAAGAGTAATGTTTAGAATTCTGACTTTCCGAGTACAAACTTCACGTTTATCTTTTTACCTATTAGTTTTAGGTTTAAAATTTTATTATGGCTAAATAAAACTAAGGTAGAACTGAGTTTAATCAAGATATAATAACCTAAAATTAATATAATTATTTTTTGGTTATTAGGTTTTATTTATGCAGAAGGTACTTTTGGATTTTAAATTTTAACATTCCTAAGTTAACAGTTGATTCAAATATTAGAAGCTTATTTATACTAGAATCTAAAGCTAATTATTTAAAATCAATACCTAAAGGTTTCAAATTTACTCTAAATTCTTGAACTCCTAATGTAATTATTCATTTTAAAAAGGTTTGCTTCGCTGCTGTAACAATAATATATATTGTTAATATTGAAGCATTATACGATTATTTATTATTCTTCTTATTAGATATGCCATTTCAAACTCGAAATTCTTAATAAATTTTACTTTGGGTCTATCGTACTTCACTTTCATAAACTAGGTTACTTCTATTTACAAGAAGGTAGAAATTTATATTATCATATTTCCCAGTATGTCCTAAACTGGTAGATATAGTATAAACCCTACTAGCGAAGAAAAAAACTAGTTCCTAGTTTAATTGAAATTAAAAAGTATTAGAATTAGAATTTACCTTTAATACTTCAACCCTAGATGTTATAAGTTGAATTAACCAAAGCTTTAACAACTAAAGTTAAACCAAGTGCTATTTTTATTTCTGACAACGGAGTACTATTATCTGAAAACCTTTATACTTCTTATGCTTTTGCTATTGAAGCTATTGGTTATTAAAACCTAGTGTAGCTGCTGAGAATAAAAATAAAAAGAAGTATTGGTACAGGTAAAGACTATCCAACCCCCCCACCTATCCTCTATCCTCTATCCTCTATCCTCTATCCTCTGTAGAGGTGAGGTGAGGTGAGGTGAGGTAAGAGGCCTCTTTAAAGGAAAGGGGGTTGCTTCGCTCCCTTCAGCCTTCATGGTTACTTCGTTAGGGGTTTGCTTCGCTAGGGGTGAGGTAGTACGTTATACTTTTTACTCAAAACCAATTAAAATTAAGTATAAGTGTTTATAACCAAATGATTATGAGAGATGTTAATAATGGATGGATTATTAGATATACACATGCTAATGTAGCATCTTTCTTTTTCATCTTTGTATATATGCATATTGCTAGAGGATTATATTACAGTTCATATAAAACTCCTAGAGTTTTACTTTGGTCTATTGGAGTAATAATTTTAATCCTTATGATGGCTACTGCTTTCTTGGGATATGTGCTTCCATATGGTCAAATGAGTCTATGGGGTATAATAGTGCCCCAAATGCTTGATTATTTTAATGATAACTTATTAATTTTATCTTATACAATACCAATTTTTAAACCTAAAACTAGGGCTATAAAAAAGATAGGTCCACACAATCAAGATGTAATTTCAGTAATAATAGGATCCTTACTTGGCTATAGTTATGGGGAAAAACATGGAGAAGGAACTAGATTAAGTTTTCAACAAGAAGATTCAAATATGGAATATTTAATGTGGTTTCATAAATTCTTTTCAGAAAGAGGTTATTGTTCTCATATAAAACCTAAATTTGAAAAGAGAATAGGTAAAAAAGGAAAAATTATATATTTTTATAGATTAAAAACATTTACTTTCACTAGTTTTAATTGGATTAGAGAAATGTTTTATAAAAATGGAATTAAAATAGTACCCTTAAATATAGGTGAATTTTTAACTCCTTTAGTTTTAGCTATTTGGATTCAAGATGATGGAAACAGAGTTTCTGCCGGATTACAAATTAGCACTAATTGTTTTACTTTTCAAGAAGTAGAATTATTATGTAAAATATTAAACGAAAAATATCAACTTTCTCCTAAACCTCAATCAGCAGGTGTTCCTAATCAATATATTATTTATTTTCCAAAAAATTCTATGAATAATTTATCTAAACTAGTGAAACCTTATATGGTTCCTTCGATGAGATACAAATTAAATAGTTATTAAATTAAAATCAAGTATAGTCCTATTATTTAACTATGTAATTTATACAGAGAAATAGTTATTATATAATAGAAGAACGTGACAACGTTCTTGGAGATTAATTTATCTCTGGCAATATTAGTGAAAACGGTTAAATAGATAGCTTTTGTTTATAGACCGTCGGTAATGTATATTATCGCTACAGACTGGGTCACTAATGGGTACCTGAAATGGTGCTTAATGTACAGTCGAAATCCTCATTAAATTTTTAATGTTCAAGGCTTTATGTTAATCCTTATTAGGTAATAAAGTACAGATAAGTAAAATAAAAAGCATCAGAAAATATAATAATGTTCTAATTAAGATAATAAAATTTATAACTTAGTATTTTATAACTAACTAAACAGTTATACTAGCTTGATTTTTAGGTTTAATGGAAATAAATTATTATTAACTGATTTATTTTACTTGTAAGATTATGGCAACTGTTATTACTAATCTATTATCAGCTATTCCAGTATTTGGACAAGATATTGTAGAATTTAGAAATCTAGATAATATTTTTATTTATTCAAGTTTAATTTTACCTATTGTTGGTAAAATTAATAGTAAAGCTATACGAAGAGCTAAACTAATTAGTGATTATGAAAGACAACAAGCACTTAATATTTCATATAGTTTTATCTCTATGTTTATTGGTTTAATAGATGGTGATGGATATATTTCTATCACCAAAACACCAGCAGGTTATATTCGAATCCAACTTATTATTTCTTTGGATATCAGAGATTTAGAATTAATTAATAAGATTCATTCAGTACTTAAAATAGGTCGTGTTGAAAAATATCCTAAATTAAATATAGTTAAATTAGTTATTTCTCGAACTGACCTACAAATATTAATCTTTCCATTAATTCTTCATCATAAATTATACTTCTTAACTAACACACGTCGAGCACAATTTAATAAAGCAATATTTATTCTACAAAATGAAATTAAAAAATATTCTGAATTACCTAATGAAATTCCTGCTTATAATAATTTACCACAAACTGCTGAAGGTTATTCTAAACTACCTTTTTTTAATAATTGGATTGTTGGTTTTAGTATGGCAGAAGGATCATTTTTTATTAATAATAATAAAGATATTTGTTTTTCATTACGACAACGTAATCATTTATTGTTATTTGAGGCTTTTAAAATTGTATTTAATACGAATAGAAAAGGTGAAAACAGTGGAGATTATTCTAAATTTATTGTTAGTTCAGTTAAAGATATCCAAAAAGTAGTAGATTTTTTTTCTTTTTCAGGTCTACAACCTCTAGTAGGTTATAAACTTACACAATATAATAAATGGATTAATGATCTTCGAAAAAGTTCTCGATATTGTAAAATTAAACTTCCATAAATAAAAATATGTAATAATAATAATATTATCTAGATGCATATAAGTTCCATTAAGTTGAGAAGCTTAATTGCAAATTGGGTGAATTGCAAAGAAATCTCTAATAATAATGAGACCATTTGCAGCGAAGCGTATATCAGTGTTTTTATAGTTATACGAACGTTCAACGACTAATCGGTGAGCTGCACTAGCAATAATCCGGACATGAGTGCCCAACGACATTGTCTACTTAATAAATAAGCAAAATACGTAACCTTAAGTTAGAAATGGTCGATGACATAGTCTAATCTTATTAGTGATAATAAGAAGATATTGTTAAATACGGTATCGATAATAAAAATGTTGTATGGGGAGGTTTTAGTGTAAATAATGCTACATTAAATAGATTCTTCTCTCTACATTATCTATTACCTTTTGTATTAGCTGCATTAGCAGTAGCACACATAATTGCTCTTCATGAAGGGCCTTTATATTGGTAAAAATATAATTAGCATCAAGCTATATGCTGGAACTTCCTAAAGTTTTAAGTACTAATCCCACCGATGATTAGTTAGTAAAAATCTTAAGAATAATACAATGGACAATCAGCAGGAAACCAACTAGATTAATAACAATCTTTAGTAGTATCCTCAGAGACTACACGCTTGACAACCTTTATATAAGAAAGGTTGATGATATAGTCCAGTTTAATTTCGAAAGAATTAATTAGTTATTGTTCAAAACTAAACCATCTTTTCTTGATGGCACACGACCTATAGGGTCAGGGGCCTTGTCAACCGCTAAACTTTTCCATACTAATACAAGTAATTGGGTAAAAAGAATGAATAAAGCTGAAAGACAAAATTATAAACTTGATGATTACTTACATTAAGTCTTAGTAGGAAATATTCTAGGTGATGTACACATGAGAAGATTTTCCGAAAATTCTAATGTAAGAATTATATTTAGACAAGGTTCAACAAATGCATCTTATTTATTACATCTATATGAATTATTTAAAAAATTTGTAAATACACCACCTTCAGTAACAACAATTAGTTAGAGAGATTAAAAAACAGGAAGATTTAGACATAATCTTAGTTTTTCTACTTTAGCTCTTCCTTGTTTTAATGAATTATATGAATCTTTTTATGAGAATAAAATTAAACAAATTCCTTCAAATATTTTCGATATCCTAACTCAAGTTAGTTTAGCTTATTGGAATCTGGATGATGGATGTTTTACTGGGAGTGGATTAAAAATATCTACAAATTCATTTAGTTCTAAAGATCTAGATTTATTAATAAATGCATTAGAAAAAAATTTTTCTATTAAAGCTTCAAGAAATATTCAATATAAAGATAAATATCAATATACTTTATATATTACTAAAGCCCAATTACCTCTGTCCTCTATCCTCTATCCTCTAAAGAGGAGAGGAGAGGAGAGATCCCTGGTAAAAGATCTTATGCACCTTGACATGTTATATAAACTAGGCCCTAGCGTAGATCAATAATCTGCTTCATGAACATGGATCTAATAATCCTAATGGTGTTGCTTCTAATGGTGATAGAATAGCCTTTCATCCTTACTTAATATTCAAAGATCTTGTAACAATATTTGCATTTTTCTTAGCTCTTTCTATTATAGTATTCTTCTATCCAAATTTATTAGGACACTCAGATAATTATATTCCAGCAGATCCAATGGTAACACCAGCATCAATTGTACCTGAGTGGTATCTATTACCTTTTTATGCTATTTTAAGATCAATTCCTAATAAATTAATAGGAGTAATTGCAATGTTTGGTTCATTATTAATTTTATTAATTTTACCTTTTACAGATGTATCTAGAATTAGAGGAAATCAATTTAGACCAGCTATGAAATTAGCTTTCTGGTTCTTTGTTGTTGATTTTATTATATTAATGTGGATAGGATCTCAACACCCTACAACTCCATTTGTAGAAATAGGTCAAGTAGCTACTGCTTTCTACTTTGCTTGGTTCTTAATTATTGTACCTTTAATTGGATTAGTTGAAAATACTTTATTTGATACTGCTTTAGAAACTAAAAAAATTTTATAATAACCCCCCCCCTTCTAGCTTCTTGCTTTGTTAGGGGTTTGCTTCGCTAGGAATGAAGCAATTATCTTAAATTAACTAATTTGAGATTTTATTTTGTAGAGTTCAGAAGGATAACCGCCTCCAAACTTTTTAAGTTAACTTAAGAGGTAGGGTTTAAAATTAAGGGATTTCAAAGAGGAATCAGTTTTTATTTTTAGCGGCCTTCTCGTAAGTGACCTATTTTGTAATTTACCTTACCCCCTCCCCCAAATAGTGTAGGGGATAACCACGGAAGTTCAAATAGTAGGAAACTAGGGCAGCAGGAAAACTAAAAAATATACTATAAAAGAGGTAATATTAGTTTAATGGTAAAATGACGTTTTGTGGCGACGATGTTCAGAGTTCGATTCTCTGATTTTACCCTTTAAATTTAAAAAAAATATAAATAATATTTAATTATAGGATCATAGTCATTTCGAATAATCTTAAGATTAAACAAATATAATAAAAATATTAAAATATAAAATAAAATAACAAATTATTAAAAAAAAGATAGTTAAAAATTAAAAATATTTTCTTTAAAAGAGTTAGTAAATATTGTGTAAAGCAAATAAAATAAGTCTTCGTAAGGTTAACTTACGAGATTAATTCTCAGGACGAATTTAATTTTGGTTCTGATTGAACGTTTTTCAGTAGTTTTAAGACATGCAAATCGTTATTCTTAGAAGTTATATGTTAAATATCTAAATAGTAGCCAAATTTAATATAATAGCAATAAGAATAAGGTGTAAAGGTGAGTATAATAAATCAGATACCTTATAGTCTCCTTAATTCGGAGATATTTTTATTTCTAAAATAATTCCATTTTACTATTTATGGATGCAATCTTATCTTATTCTAAAATTATTTTTATTTTTATTTTAAGAAAGAGTTAAGGATACTTATTAGGAAATACTTCTTTCGGTTTTGACACCCTTCGTAAGGTTAACTTATGAGGCTATCTTAAATTTAATTTAAGAGGGAGGGAGGTTAAGTATAAATAAGGAAAAGTAAAAAGGTAATTTAGCTAATTATCCATAAAGGAAAGTTTCTGCTATAAGATTCGATTTATTTTGTTTAATGGTAGTTGGTAGGGTAAAGGCCTACCAAGCCTACGATCAAAAGCCAAGTTTGATAGAACAAATGGCCACATTGGGAATGAAATGCCCCAAGTAGTTTTAACTACCAGCAGTCAAGAATATTAGTCAATGCTCGCAAGAGTGAACTAGCTAACTGAAATCACAAACGACATATATGTGTTAATTGTGATAACGTAAGGGAAAAAACTGATATTACCTTACTATAAGTGTTGTCCAAAACTGGTGCCAGAAGACTCGGTAAGACCAGAAACGCAAACGTTAATCGTCTTAATCAGGCGTAAAGGGTATGTAGGCTGCTTTTAATATTTCTAAATAAAAAAGCTCTGATTTAATCAGTTACATAGAAATACAATAAAAGCTAGAATCTAATAGAGGATAAGACAAATAATACTTAGAGTAGGGATGATATCCATAGATACTAAGGGGAATACTAAAGGTGAAAGCTTTTATCTACTAAAGATTGACGCTGAGAAACGAAGGTGAGAATAGGAAATAGGATGTGCGACTTGAAAAGCTTAATATTATATAGTACTTAAAGTACATTATCATTCGTCTGATAATAGCCAACCTAAACATGCATTAACCAGTAATGGTATTGTGTGAAGCTTTGGGGTAAAATTAATTAAAGGTTATCCACCTTAATATTACTTTCTTATTAATAATTTAAGATGTAATAGTTTAATGAAGGCTGATTCCTATGGTTAGGGAAACCAAACTTATGTAGTAAAACTTATTAATTAGACCAGTAATCGTCCTAGTTACTGGTAGACGAACAAAATAGTTAATAAAGTAAAGTAAGAACCTAAGGGAATCTATAGTATAATATTAGGAACAAGGTAATGCCTATAACCTGCAAGTATTTAATAAAAAAACAAAATAAAATAATAAATATTTGCTAGCTTAATCGTAAGGTTAAGTAATGGTTAGAGGTAATAGGATTTAGAAAAAAGCAAAAGTCAATCTGTAATCGATTGAATAGGACTATATAGTCTAACCTGAAAGGGTGCCCACTTTCTAAAGGTGCTAATAATTAATCTCAATAATATTTTATTCTATAAAAATGGTTATATTAGAATTAAGTTTATTAAAAATAAAGTGATACTCCGAAGTACAATAACGGATCTTAATATTATTAATTTAAAATATGTTATACCTAATCTAATTTTATGCTAACGTAGAAGATGAAATAATTTTAAACTTATGAAAAAAAAGACGATAAAAATTATACCTCGGTTTTATATTAGGTTTTTTAAAGTATAATTCAATTTTTATTTCTAAAATAGTTCCTAGGATAAAAAAACAAAATGAAATAACAAATTATCGAATTTTATCTCTGCGATGCAGTCTAATAAGTTTAAATATTATTGATAGATAGAGACTTGATTTTATAGTAAATTTTATAATTTCGACTCAGAAGTTAATTTATTTTACCACACCACCCTTCCTCATTTTTCTCTCCTCTATCCTCTAAAGAGGAGAGGAGGGGTGGGTTGCAAAACTAGGGGAGAAGGGTCTCCGAAAAGACGAGAAAAGTAATTAAGTATTACTCCTCTAGATAGTATTAACTTATTAATTAAATATATTATCCTAATATCCTTTATTAATTAATGTATCAAAATAAAGTAAAATATAGGGTACAATTGAAGGTCGGAATATTATAAATATTACAAAAAAAAGAAAAAATCAAATCGATGGAAGATTTTATTTCTATAATATCAAAGGTTAGTAAGCTGCTTTGCTGCAATGGTGAAGTAAACTTATAATATTTAAGGATAATATTGTAAACATAAAATATAAGGTTAGTTATAACATATTACCCCCCTCCTAATTGTAAAGGAGGGCAGGGAGACAAATAAATATAGTTTTTAATAATTGATAAATAAAGTCTTCCAAATAATACAAAGAGTAAACGAAAATATGATAGTAGTGTATAAGATTTTATAAAGAATTGTAACCTTTGATTCCTTCGGATAGAATAAAGTAGGAAATAAACTTAATCAGTCTAAAATAGGTAAGAAAAATTAAAATTATAGGTAAAATATGATTAATATATTAGTGCTTGAGCCGTATGCGGTGAAAGTCGCACGTACGGTTCTTAGGGGGGGAAAGTCTGAGAAGACCTACCTATCCCAACTAGATACCCAGATACCTCTCACAGTCAACGATGAATGGTGGTTTGTTAGTTTTAATAAAAACTGATAACGATGCTAACGCGATAACCATTCCGCCTTGCGAGTACGGTTGCAAAACTGAAACCAAAAAAATTAGTCGGTCTCGAAGCAAACGAAGTGGAGCATGTTATTTAATACGATAGTACGCGTAAAACCTTACCAGTTCTTGCATATCCATTCTGTCTTCAAAGTTAGTTATAACTTAGTAGCGGAATGAGTAGTATTCTAATCACATTTTATTAGAATATTCGTTTACAGGTGTTGCATGGCTGTCGTCAGTCCGTGTTTTGAGAAGTTAGGTTAACTCCGCTAACGGACGCAATCCCTGTTGTTAATTTATACTTAACAATTTATGAATTTTATATATTTTCATTTGGGGCTAAGACAAGTCGTTATGATCCTCATGAACTGGGCTATAGACGTGCTACAAAAACTTTTACAAAGTGAAGCAAAACCAGACCCTTGAACTAAAGGTGTGCTTAAACCCACATCAACCTCTCATAAAGAGGAAAGTTAATATTTAATTAAAATTTAAATAATAGGGTCATAAGGATTAGCTAATCATTAAAGAAAGTTAAATAATTAAATTATAAACGGATTGTTACCTGTAATTCGGTGGCATGAAGAAGGAATTTCGAGTAATCGTTGATCACTACGCAACGGTGAAGATGGAATTCGGGATGAACTAACTGTCTGTCGCTGGGAAGGAGCTTAAATTGGGGGAAACTGCCACGAGGTTACACCTTAAACAAAGGCATACACTTAATAATAATATCTGCAAAATATTATTAAAATTTAATCTGTTATAGGATTAAAATTAAGGGTAGTTTAGTTGCTATTTATAATATTTGTATATTGTAAATTTGTCTTTTATTAAAAAAACACCTTTGTTAAACTAATTAGTATCAGTTAACTTAATTAAGTAACATTTCAAAAGTCATAGCAGGGTAGTGGTACTGGAAAGTGCTGCTGGAAAATAAAAATTTGGAATTTAACCCCCCTTCCTAATTAAAATAACAGCACCCATGCTTCCTTCTATTTTCTTTTCATAATTACTGCTTCGTTAGAGATAATAAAATAACTCAAGACTTATAATATTAATTCTAACCCTTGGAATAATAGGATAATTATAAAAATTAAAATTTAATTCTAAAAATAAAAGGTGTGGTAAGTGATATCGCCACCAGATTGGGGCAGTTAAGTAACTCCAGTTTATATTAAATCTAATGGTTTTATTCTTATTCTTATTCTTATTCTTATTCTTATTCTTATTCTTATTCTTATTCTTATTCTTATTCTTATTTTTATTCTTAGCTAGGAATTGATTATATGTAATTAAATCAATCTATAAAGGAGTTAGCTGAGTGGTTTAGCAGTAAATTTACACTTTACAGACAGAGTTTCGATTACTCTACTCCTTATTTTAAATTTTATATAAGTTTTTTATATTTACCTTTATGAATTACTAAAATTTCACCTTCTCTATTTACTAGTTGTTCTTAATTTATTAGCGAAGCTAACTTCCTAAGTTAATTTAGTGGCTACGGAGCAGACTTATTTTCCTTTAATTTAGATTTAATTCTATGGCCCTTATTTTTTCAATATATATTAATATTATATAAAAACATAAGCAAGTGACCTTAAGGTACTTTTCCACTCAACTATTCCTCCTGATTAGTCATCTATATAATTTTATTTATAAACTAATTGAGAAATAAATATGCTGCTTAAAATAAACAGAGTATTCGGTTAATTAAAATAGTTGACCAAATTTTTATAAATATAAAATAGAAAAAAAATAAATTCCTCTCCCTCCCTAACCCCTAGTAAAGCAAGAAGCTAGGTGGAGGGTAGCAAAAGATAAGTTAGGGGGGGTAAGTTCACCCTAACCTAAATATTAAGCTATCTTAGATTAATTTCTGAAGGCTCTAATAAATCTGCTTATATTTTTTTATTAGAATTCTGCACTAATTTTATATTTGTATTATTTAATTTAATTTAATTTACTAATCTATTTTTATATATAACATAGAATATATTTAAAGATAAAATTATAACGAGTATGCCGAAATTGGTAGCCGGGTGAGTCTTAGGAACTCATAATTTTTTTATTGTAAGAGTTCAAGTCTCTTTACTCGTAGAAAATAAAATAAGAATCTTAAAAATTTATCAAAATTACTTTTTTTAATACACAAACACGATCAGCTTCGTAGGTATTTAAATATAACTTTTTATATTTTTGCTATCATATAATTTTTATATAAATAAATATTGAAAATGATGCTTCCTTAAATTTATTATTTCTATTTTTCTACCTAGCTGGTTTATAGAGTTATTGTATAAATTTTTTATTTCTAGTTAAAATTAATATTAAAAGAGTATTAAAAATTATAAACACTTTTTTATAAATATACTTTTCTTTCTTCAAAATTTTAATATGTTAGACGCTATCTATATGATATTCTAGAATATCTAAATATGTTAGCAGCAGCAAAATACATTGGAGCAGGATTAGCTTGTTCTGGATTAATCGGAGCAGGAGCAGGAATTGGTACTGTATTCGGTTCATTAATCTTAGCTACAGCTAGAAACCCTCAACTTAAAGGACAATTATTCACTTATGCAATCTTAGGATTCGCTTTAGCAGAAGCTACTGGATTGTTCGCTTTAATGATGGGATTCTTATTACTTTACTCATAATTTTAAATTAATACCTAATTTAAAAAAATAATTTTATATTTAATTAACCACCTTTATAATAACCCCCTCCCCCCCTTATAAATAAAGGGGGGGGGGGATAAAGGGGTAGGGAGGTATATGTAAATGAGTTTGGTTTTAAAGCCTTAAAAGAGAGAGATCATCCTAGATACAAATAAATAAAAGGTACTGGCAGTGATAACATATAACTGATAAATTAGACTAATACTAAAATTACTTTTTTTATTATTATTTATTTTGGTTTATCTAGTTTATTACTTATTAGTATGGTTTTTAGTTAATTATTTTGTGGTTATAGTATAGAGTTTTATTTAGTATTTAGTTTATTTTTGTGTAGTTTGTAAGATAACTATATTTTTATAAATTTAGACTATTAAATTAATTTAACTTATTTGTTGATAACTGAATATATTCGGTTGATTAACTTATTTGGTTGAGTACTTATATGGCTTATAATTTAACTTATTTAGGAAGGTTGGTTATATTGAGATGTTTAGTAAACAAGTACCTCTCTAATACTGTATTAAAAAGTAAAGCAGTTAAAATATTTACTTTTTCTTAGAAATTAAAATAAATAAATATGAAAACTATTAAAGATATTTTACAAAAATACATAGGTCCTAGATTTTTAGCTGCTATGACAGCTTATTCTTGGTATCAAAGTCGGTTTGGGCCACAGAGTTCTACATTATTAAAAACAGAGCGAGATAAAGCTATAGCTTATTTTAATACTGCTCGAGAGGAATTATCTAATGCTGTAAGTACAGTACAAGATTACCAATATAGGGATATTATCTTGCAAGATAGAACTGAAATTATAAGTAAGGGGGACAAGATTTCAAATAAATGCGTGAGCAGTGGAGTTTTGCCACCCCTTTAGAGATAAAATCTATAAATTTAGAAATATTTTTTTTTATCAAAAAGTACATGATTTTATTATATGGTGAACAGAAGAATTTAGTCAGGGTAACTATGTTAAATAAGACACTATTCTTAGATCTATAAACTTCATTTCCCCATTTATTCAACTGTAAGTCCATTAAATCTTACAAAAATCTTAACTTTACTCGGATTTAAGAATGATCATCTTTTTAACTCAATACTAACTTAGTGAATTTGATGTTTACACCTCCTTCTTAAAAAAGAAAAAACTGAGATTTGGTCAACTTAACTTATTCATTTGGTGTTTACACCTCCTAAAGAAATAAAGTATAGTGTTTTAAACAGGTGTTACTAAATTATTTAAAAGAGGTATGTAAATTGTGTTTTTTTACGATGGCATACTATAAAAGTAATATAATTTATTCCCCCCATTAACCCAAGTTTCTTAAACTAAAAACTTAGATGTTAGGGATTTTATTTATTAAGTTAAGTTTTCTTGTTAAATATAGTTTCAGGATCATAAGAATCAAAGTGATATGGTTTAGTAATTAGTGAATTTAAATCGATAATTCGTTTATTTTCATTTAAACTTAGTAGATAAGGTGATTTCATAATTTTAATTTCTGATTTCAACATATCTCTATACCATTTATTTTGGGTCAATTTAAGTTCTTGATTTTTAAATAGCAATTCCTTTAATTGATTAAATTCCACTTTATCTTTGAACCCTTTCACTTTAGTAAATTCAGAACCTGATTCTTTATATATCCCCCCATATACTTTAGGCAGCAGATAAATTGATTCTGAAAATGTCCCTTCATATTGTAAACCACCTAGGTTGTTATGATCTAAATGTTTATATTTAGGGTTTTCAGTTATTTTTTCTGTACATTTATATGAATCGGTATCTACATATAATATATCAAGACTTTCATCTAGGATAATTGGAGCCATAGCCATTCTAGCTTCAGCTGTTATAGCTGCAGCAATGGCTACTGAAGATTTTAATCTAACTTGGTCACCATCTTTATGTGTAATAACTAAAGATTTAGAACTATTATTTAATTCAATTATATCTTTAATGTTATTATCCATTGCAAATTTTTCAATTTCAAGTGTTTCCATAAATTTGATTTCATTTAGTTCTTGTCTTAAACCCATACGTCCGTAAAGAGAATTTAATAGGATTTTACTAATTAAATATAATGGGTTATCTTTAGACACCGATTGTTTTAAAGCAAACAATGGTTCTATATAATCTTTAAATAAGATAGCTTTATCAAATAAATACCCTTTAGTTATTGTATTAGGTAAGATTCGAATTTTACCTCCAGTTAGTTCTTCATACTTATAAAGTTCTGGAACATACGCCCATTGATTATGGAAAGTACCAGTCCCACATATAGATCTCATTTCATCTTCTATTAAAACATTAGTTAGATAGACTGGTCTATTTAAAGATTGATCTACATATATACTACACTTAATAAAAGCTCTTTGAGCACATAGTGATTCTAGTGTTTCTCCTAAATTTAAAGGGTTTCCTTCAAAGCTAGTGATTTGTCCACAAGGTAGTTCTTTATCTAACATTTGAGCAGGATACATTGATACAAAATCATATGAATGTACATCTTTATCTGAATATAATTTATATACTTCAGTAAAACCTCCGTGATAAGCTTTAGATATGTCTTTGTAAATTTTACCACTTATAAGGGGGATTTGAGAATCTGATTTTAGATAGTTAGTTAAGTAAATAGCTAAAGCTAAAGAAGAAGCTGTAGGATATTTATGAATATTCAATCCATAATCTTTAAAGATTAAGGTAGCAAATTCTTTAATTACAAAAGCTAAGGCCATAGAGTCTCGGATACAATATGTTCTTAATTCTTCTATAAAATTATCCAGGTCCAAGTCTTTTCTTATGTCTTCATAAAGAAGACCCTTAATTAAGAGAGAGTTATCCATTTTTTGAATATCTGGATTGTCCTTTAAGAAAGTTTTACTTAATTTTTCTAATGAACTTAATAGAATTAAATATGAATCATGAATATTCAGATAATATCTAAATCTATTTAATTTATCATCCCAACCATATCTAATTTTAACTGAAATTAGTTTATTATTCTTTACTATAGGTTCAATTCTACAATTAGGATTTTTAGCCGCTAAAGTAGCTTCAACTAAAGCTTCTATAATAAATATTCCATCATAAGTACTCATATTATGAGCATATAATACATATTTGTTATATTTAGGTTGAATAAATTGAGAAAAAAAATCTTGTAATTTTTTCATTCTTTGCTCTCTAAGTATATCTTCACTATTATTTAAAGATTTTACTGGTATTTTTAAGTCTACCAATAAATTATCTCTCAACTGTTGTAGATATACTTTTTCTTTTTTGATGTCATAAGCAGATATCAAAACAGGATCAAAATATACAGTATCTCCTTCAATCTTCAGATTATCTAGAGCTGTTATAGATTCAATATCAAAAGTAATAAATTTTAGTATATCCCCTTTGGTTACTTGTTTATCTAAGAGAGTTTTTTTTTTTAAAAACCCATTCCCTTTATTAGAATTGAATTTTTTAACTAAAACTATTTCATTAGTTATACCATCAATTAAATAAATTTCTTTAGATTTAGACATTATTGTTCTTTCGATTAATAATTCTTTATTTAAGGATAATTTAGATATAGGAATTACTTTATCATCAGCTTTAAATACAACAATTGAAGGATTATCTTTTATTGTAATTATTAAGCTAGTATCAAAACTATTTTTATAAATAAATCCAGCTCTAAATATTTTTGTTAAATCATCAGAATCTTTATCACTAACATTAGGATTAATAGCAAGGAAGTCTTGCATAAATTTACCTGAACCTATAAAACTCAAAGGTAATTTAAATAATTTTAGAGGATTCATATATTTTATATCTTTTTCTTCTTTATATTTAACATTATCTTCAGATGATTCTATAAAAGATTTAGAATTTAAACTTAATTCATCTTTTGGTAAATCATAATCTTCAGAATAAATATGATAGGAGAAGATTATTGTTGTAATTTTTAAAGTATTACTACTAAAATCTGAATCCCCACTAGTATCACCAGCTCTAAGAGTCAGTAGATGTTTGAACAAAGTAGAGAAATTAGAAATAGAATATATAGTTCCTTTTCTAAATGTAGAAATAGATCTTATTGAACCATCACTAAATTTTAATTTTAAGATTATACCTAGTATTTGATCTTTACTAATTAAATTATTAGTTTTTAAGTAAGAGAATAAAGCTTTTAAAGCTTTAGAAAGATGCAGTTTAGCCAAGATTTTAAGAGAAAACACAGAATCATCGATAGGATAAGAGAAATCATAGAAAAATTTGTTTTTCATTTTTATTTTTATACAGTTTTATTAGAAATTATTTTCTTTATTTACCCACAAAAATAATTTTCTTAAAAACGGGGCCCCAACTTATAATAAAATAAGTTAAGAGACATTAAATAAATATAATATAATACATTATAAGAAATACAGGGTAGTTAAGGTCGTTACTCCATATTCTACATATTAGTTGAATAACATCTTATTTTTTCTTTAAATAAGGAGGTAGAGTTATATAACTTATAAAATCCTATTAAGTAAAGTAATTTGATTATAAATATATATTTTTTAAGTTACAAATTTCACTTTTTATAAATTATACTAATTATAACAAAATATTAACTATATTCATCTATTAATCCATAATATACCCATATATTTAAAATCTTGTATCCTATACTACTCTTAAAAGTAGAAGACTTTGTTCTATTTTAAGGTATCAATTTAAAAACCTCCTCTTCCCCTTTCCTCACCTCACCTCTCCTCTCCTCTTTAGAGGCCTCTAAATAGGTGAGGAGAGGAGGGGAGTGGTATAATATTTTAATCCAATCCTTTTTAAAGAATTATACTATTGAACGAGTTAAAATTCTTATTGAAGAAATAAAAAGGATAAGTGAATTTGGTATATTTAGAAATTATAATAAAATAAAAAATGACAAATTATGTTACTAAATTTCAATATTTTCCTTTCCATTTAGTAAGTCCTTCTCCTTGGCCCCTATTACTTAGTTTCTCACTATTAAATTTAACAGTAGGAGCAGTTTTATATATGCATGGTTTTTTAAATGGAGGAATAGTACTAACAATAGGATTCCTATTAACTGCTTTTGGTATGACTTTATGGTTTAGAGATGTTATTACAGAAGGAACTTATTTAGGTCACCATACAAAAGAAGTAAAACATGGATTAATGATAGGTGTATTACTTTTCATCGTTAGTGAAGTTTTTGCTTTCTTATCTATATTCTGGGCATTCTTCCACTCTAGCCTAGCACCTGCTGTTGAAATAGGTGGATCATGGCCTCCTATCGGTATAACTCCTTTAGATCCTTTCGCAATACCTTTACTTAATACTTTCTTATTATTATCAAGTGGAGCATTTATTACTTATGGACATCATGCTTTAATAGCTGGTAATAGAAAAGCTGCTATTGATGGAGTATTTTTAACTCTAGTATTAGCAATTGCATTTACTTTATTACAATACTATGAATATTCTGAAGCGGGATTCTCTATGTCAGATGGTGTTTATGGTTCAGCATTTTATGCTTCTACAGGTCTTCACGGATTACATGTTATTGTAGGAACAATTTTTATTTTAGTTGGATTCATTAGATTAATTAATTATCAATTAACTAAATCTACTCATCAAGGATTTGAAGCAAGTATACTTTACTGGCACTTCGTTGATGTTGTTTGGTTATTCCTATTTGTAGCTGTATATTTCTGGGGTGGTGCATAAAAGTTTCACTCATAACAAAGTGAATTTAACTTCTTAAGTTAAATTAATCAAATATCTATTTAATTTAAATTTGCTATTTATAGTTATACTTTTTATTAAAAATTCAAATTATAATTCTAAATAAATTAAATTTTGTTTAATTTATATTTTATATCCCCCTCTATAAACCAATTCCATTTAATTTGGGGGGAGGAGTTGTAGGTTTATGAAGGTTAATCAAATTTTATTTATAAAAGGAGCAATATTTTTTATTAGATATTTTTATTATAATTTAAACATAATAAAATAAGTACTTATATTAATTTTAAAGTAATTAAATAAATTTTATCTTAAAAATAGAGAGTGTAGTATTAATTGGTTAGTATGGCGATCTCCAAAATCACTGGTAGGTGTTCGAATCACCTCACTCTTGAAAACCTAATTAAAAATCTAAGATTATAAGTAGTTATAATTGAGTCAAAATTTAAGAATTAATTAAGCTGCTGAGGAGAATGAAAATTAGAATGAGAATAATAAGCAACACTCTTTATTTATATATTTATTTAAAAATTCTGTTAGCATCCAGAATATTTGATACTAATAGGTAAATTAACTATTAACTTAGCGATTTATTATTAATATTTAAATATTATATCTTACATTATCCTAGTGAGGATACTGGAGAGAGATTAACAAAGTAAAATAAAAGAGTTATAAAATTATAACTAAATCCTGAAAAATTATAAATTTTCACTTTTAATAAAAGAAGAAGTAATTAGAGAATATTCGATATATTTGAATTAAGATAATAAATAATTATTATTTTTTTTTCCTAACAATATATACTATTAAACATTAACATTCCTTTATACTATTTAAATAATTCCTTAATTTTTTTAAGCTGGATTAAATAATTATCTTATTTACACCTTCTAATTAACTAATAATAATAAATAAGATAGAAGGCTGCTACTAATTATTTTCCTCAGCACCACTTAAATTAATTTAAAAAGGTTATATTAATAAAGGGCCCTTAGCTTAAGAGGTAGAGCACCTAATTGTCAATTAGGAGTGTCCCAGTTCGAATCTGGAAGGGCTCGTATCTTATATATTTAATAAAATAATTCAATAAAAATTAAATATAAAAAAAAAAAGTAAATACAATTAATTTATAACGAGTATAGTTAAGTGGTTATAATTCCTACCTTCCAAGTAGGAGTCATCAGTTCGAATCTGATTACTCGTAATTATTTAAGTCATAAATAAAATTTTTAAGTATAACATGCCCTAGCAAAGCAATAACTGAAGTTATGAGGTGAATGTTATTTATTATTACATAAGTCCTTTCACCTAAGAAATTAGATTGCACGCTCCTTATTTTAATTTTAAAAAATTAAAATAAAGAAGACTTTCACCTTTTCTAGTCTTACAGTTGAAAATAATATTTAATAAAATTAAATTATTTAACTGCTTCGCAGCCTATTAACTTCAGTTCAGTAATACAAAAAATAAAAATACAAATTAAAGCCTATAATTTAATGGTTAGAATAATTTCTTGATGAGGAATCTGTAGAAGTTCAACTCTTCTTGGGCTTAAATTATAATTATTTCTAAAATATAAATTCTAAAAATGATACTTTTGATATTAAAGATAATTTGCTCAATTCGGTTTTATTTTTAAAAGTGTTTCCAAAAATAATATAGTAGAAAGTAGAAAAAGGCTTGAATCACTAGTGTACAAACTTAAAATTTAAACTATATTTAAATAAAATATTTTATATATTTACTAATAGTTTACAAAATTTTACAATTAAAAGAGTTAAGATATCTAATTCTGTAATTTTTTATTACCTCCTTAACTTAAGGAGGTGTTAGACTTTTTATTATTCTTCTCCACCTTACCCCCCCCAATAAAAATAAAAAAGGGAGGAGGGGAGAGAAAATAGATAAGGTCTATCTAATAAATTATAATTTAATTAAATAAAAATTAAGGAAGGTTCTAGGTTAATTAAGAATATATAATAATAACAAAAAAAATTTTGTGGAAAATATGAATCTAGAACAGAAGATTTTAACTTTTAAAAATATTTTAATATAAATTTTATATAAAAATAGAAATAGAATAAATATATCTAACACTTAAGTATGTTATTATTTATTATAAAAATAAAAGTTTTTTAATTCTAACTCCTATATCATAACTTAGTAATATTTAGAAATATCCAGTATAAAAACTCTCATATTTTATTTTTTATTAAAAAACTACCTATAGAAAAGGATTTTACCAACTTTTGTTTAATTTAATATCTTATAATATCTAAGGTTAGATATAATATAAAATAATAAATGTAAATAGTGAGAGCACTTATGATTGTATTTTAAATAATTAATACTTTATAATATAGAATATACTAATATAAAGTATATACTATAAATTGACTTTGTTATTAAATTTTTTTACAATTAAAAACAAATACTTACTTAATTAGTTTTATAGATAATCTAACTATGATTTTTCCTAATAATAGGGTTTATTACCCCCCCCCTATTTTATAAATTTGTATTAATAATAAGGTTGAATTAGTACAAATAATACAAACCGTAAAAAATAAAATAATCCTGAAAAATAATATAAAAATTATAAAGTATTAAGTATTATTCTATAATTAGGTTCTTTTTATTTATTATTTTATTATTTAGTAATTAAATATTGTTTATTAAAAAGTTAAATAAACTTAAAATTCAAAAATATTATTTAAATTAATAATAATATTTTATTCAATTTATTTTAATAATGTAAATTAAATTCAGCTGAAATAGTTTAAAAGGTTAAAACTTACCATTCATGACGGTAAAAAGAAGGTTCGATTCCTTCTTTCGGCTCTTCCAATAAATTTAAGATGCATTTAAATGATCCCTATAAGTACAATTTTGCTATTGTAAATATAAATAAATATCATATGATATTTATTTATATTTTATGGAGTTTTCATTTATAAAACAATGAATCTGAATGAATTTATATTTACGTAAATTATAAAGGTATAACTATATTATCCATTATTATTAAATTCATTATAGTTATGAAAATATAGTTTGCTTGAAAAACAAACAATCCACAGTAACTCAATTAAAACCTATGAAAAAATATATTTAAGTCGGAAATGTTTGTAGTTATCTTTTTAGTCCTGACTTTCTTAATGAATTTGGTGTTTACACCTCCTTCTTTAAAAAAGAAAACTGAGATTATGTCAACTTAACTTATTCATTTGGTGTTTACACCTCCTTTAAATTGAATAATCTTAATATTATAATCTTATAGCCTAATTAGGTGATTACACCTTTCCTCTAAAAAGTATATATTACGTATAATATTATTTTATGTTAGTAGGGTTATATGTATTATTTAGAATGCCTAGCTGAGACTACCTTTCAACTTTATTATGTATTTTTAATAATTTAATTTAAAATATAAAAATATAACATAAAAGAGATAATGAATTTAGGTTTTATCTAAAAATTCTCTTATAGATTCTGATATTTCATTTTAGCAGGTGATATCTCATTGAGTCTATAATTTTGTCTTCTCTCTTATATATAGATAAGGTAAGACCCCTTTTTTAATAGAAAAAATATTATTTTGGGTTAATAAACTAATTTCTATTTATTAAAAACATAAAAACACAAATGCAAACAAAATTTCTTACAACTTTCACATATCCTATCAAAGAATCCTTGTATTCTTTGAAAACCTTATCTAAATTGCACTTAACTAAAGCACTTAAAAAGTTGTTTCTTGAATTGAAAAATCAAAATGAAAATTTTAACAATCAGATCATTGGAATAATTTTAAAATTAAGCTTTAGTGATGGTTCTATCAAATCAATTTCAACCTATAGAAAAGGTAGTGTAAAAAGCTTTTCTAAGTTTTCAATATTGTTTAAGCACCTACTTAATCTTAGAGCTGGTGATACTAGTGGGGATTCAGATTTTAGTGGTAATACTTTAAACATTACAGCAATAATCTTCTCCTATCATATTTATTCTGAAAATTATGATTCATCCTTATTAGATCAAGATACATTATTAGATGGTAAATCTTATATTGAATCTTCAAGCGATAATTTAAAATATAAAGAAGATTTAAATATAAAATATATGAATCCATTAAAACTATTTAAGCTTCCGTTAACTTTTGCAGGTTCAGGTTTATTTTTAGATCAAACTCTAAAACTTAATAAATCAGTTTCAGATAAGCATTCAGATGATCCATTAATTAAATATAGAATATATTTAAATTATATAAGCAATTATGAAGTTGAATTAAAATTAACTATAATAGAAGACCCCTCAATTGTAATATTTAAAATGAAAGATAAATTAATTACAATTCCTCAATTAGAACAAAAAGATTTGTTAATTGAAAGAACTATATTATCAAGATCAAATGAAATATATTTAATTGATGGTCTAACTAATGAAATAGTTTTAGTTAAAAAGTTTAATTCAAATAAAGTTAACGGATTCTAAGACTCCTAAGGTTTAAAGATTTATTAAAATCAATTTAATAGAATACCTATAAAACTAAGATAATTTATTAGTTAAATCTTATAAATACTTATCTAAATATTTTAATTTCCCCCTAATTCTACCGTAAAGGGGGGGGGGTTTTAATTTTGTTTAGTTCTACTTTCCGAAGTAACTATCGTTTCAGGATCATAGGAATCAAAGTGATATGGTTTAGTAATTAATGAATTTAAATCGATTCTTCGTTTATTTTCATTTAAACTTAGAATATATGGTGATTTCATAATTTTAATTTCTGATTTCAACATATCTCTGTGCCATTTATTTTGAGTCAATTTAATTTCTTTATTTTTAAATAATAGATCCTTAAGTTGATCAAAATCTACTTTGTCTTTGAATCCTTTCACTTTAGTTAGTTCAGAACCTGATTCTTTATATATCCCCCCATAAACTTTAGGTAACAGATATAAAGATTCTGAAAATGTTCCTTCATATTTTAATCCTCCTAGGTTGTTATGATCCAAGTGTTTATATTTAGGATTTTCAGTTATTTTTTCTGTACATTTATATGAATCGGTATCTACATATAAGATATCAAGAGTATCATCCAGAATTATTGGAGCCATAACCATTCTAGCTTCAGCAGTTATTGCAGCAGCTATAGCTACAGAGGATTTCAAATTAACTTCATCACTGTCTTTATGTGTAATAACTAAAGATTTAGAACTATTATTTAATTCAATTATATCTTTAATTTTTAGATCAGTATCCATTGAAAAGTTTTCAATGTTAATAGTATCCATAAATGTGTATTCAGTTAATTCTTGTCTTAAACCCATACGTCCATATAAACTATTCATTAATATTTTACTAATTAAATATAAAGGGTTATCTTTAGACACCGATTGTTTTAAAGCAAACAATGGTTCTATATAATCTTTAAATAATTTAACTTTCTTATCAAATAAATAACCTTTTTGGATTGTATCTCTTAGGATTTTTATTTTTCCTCCTGTAAGTTCTTCATACTTCATTAGTTCAGGTAAATATATCCATTGATTATGGAAAGTTCCTGTAGCACATACAGATCTCATTTCACCATTTATTAAAACATTAGTTAAATATACAGGTCTATTTAAAGACTTATCTACATAGATACTACATTTAATAAAGGCTTTTTGATCTAATAGTGACGGCAAAGTTTCTCCAACTTTAAGAGGGTTACCTGTAAATGTAGTTACTTTACCACAAGGCATTTCTTTGTCTATCATTTGAGCGGGGTACATAGATACAAAATCATATGAATGTACATCTTTATCTGAGTATAGTTTATATACTTCAGTAAATCCTCCGTGATAAGCTTTAGAAATATCTTTATAAATTTTACCACTAATAAGGGGGATTTGTTTATTAGATTTTAATACATTTGAAGCATAAATAGCTAAAGCTAAAGAAGCTGCTGTAGGATAGTCATGAATATTTAATCCATAACTATCAAATATTGTCTGAGAATATGTCTTAATAATATGAGCTAAAGCAATAGAATCTCGGATACAATATGTTTCAACTTCTTCAGTAAAATACTCTAAGTTAAGATCTTTTCTTATATCTTCATATAATAGACCTTTAATTAAAACAGTATTATCCAATTTTTGAACATCAGGATTGTCTTTTAAGAAAGTTTTACTTAATTCTTTCAAAGATTTAGTTAAAAGCAGTAAAGAGTCGTGAATATCTATGTGATATCTAAATCTATTAGCATCCTCATCGAAACTAAATTTGATTCGTACAGAGATTAATTTATTATCTTTAACTATAGGATAAATTCTACAATTAGGATTCTCTGATGATAAAGTAGCTTCAACTAAAGCTTCTAGTATAAATATTCCATCAAAAGTACTCATATTATGTGCATATAATACGTATTTATGATATTTAGGACGTATAAACTGAGCAAAGAACTTTTGTATTAATTCTAATCTCAATTTTCGAGAAGGATCTTCAAAGTTGTCGGTAGCAACTGTAGGAATTAAATCTCTCACTTCTAAATTATTTACTAATCTTTGTTGATACACTTTATTTTTTTTTATCTCATAAGCGGAGATAAAAATTGGATCGAAATATACGCAATCTTTTTCTTTGTTTAGTCCTCCTTTATCAATAATAGATTCCAGATCAAAGGTTATAAATTTTGATAATATCCCCTTTGTATTAAGATCTAAATTTTTAATTTTAGTTTTTAAGTAACCACTAGGTTTATTAGAGTTAAACTTTTTTACTAAAACTATTTCGCTACTTAAGAAATCGATTAAATATATTTCATTTGATTTTGACATTATAGTTCTTTCAATTAACAATTCATTTTTTTGAATATGTTTTAAACCAACTAATTTATCATCAGTTCTAAATATAATAATTGAAGGGTCTTCAATTAAACTAATAGTTATTGTATTTTCAAGATTAGATTCTGATATAGATTTAATTAAATATTTTTTATTTGGATCATCACTATATCTATCAGTAACGCTAGGATTTAATTCCAAGAATTTATTTAGGAATAAAGTAGTACCCGAAAAACTTAAAGGTAATTTAAATAACTTTAAAGGATTCATATATTTTATATCTTTTTCTTCTTTATATTTTATATTATCTATCCTCTAAAGAGGAGAAGATTCTATATAAGATTTCGAATCTAAGTTGAAATCAATATTAATAGTTGAAGATACATAATCGGTACTAAACACATGATAAGCGAATTGTATTTCAACTACTCGCAATCCTTCTGCAGGATAGTCCTCTGATCTAAGAGTAAGTAAATGTTTGAACAAAGCCGAGAACTTAGAATAAGAATTAATTGTTCCTTTTCTAAATGTTGAAATTGATTTTGTAGATCCGTCGCTAAAGCTTAATTTTAAAATTATAGCAATAATTTGATTATTTACTATTTTATTTTCTGTTTTTAAAGTTTCAAATAAGTTTTTTAAAGCTTTAGTTAGGTGCAATCGAGATACTATTTTTAGTGACCCAGTAGGGGGTACTTAGTTTGCAAATGTAATCAGTGAAGAAATTTGTTTTCATTTTGTTTGTGTTTACCTAAATAGGGATAAAATTTTTACTTTATTAACCCAAAATTAAAATTTTATAGCCTCTAATTCAGAATTTAATTTAACCTCAGTTGTATTATTAGTATTATTAGTTTTATTTTTTAATAATTCAAATTGTTCTTTATATTTATTATAAGTGGTTTCTAAATTATTTTTAAAATTTTCAAATTTGAATTTACTTATTTCATCTTTAAATTGTTCTATTTTATGTTAATTAGCTTGTTTTACTAACAATTCGTTATCTTGCTGTAATTTTATATAATTTTCCTTTAGTTTAATATTTTGAACAGATAAAGCAAAACCATATAAGCTTGCACCTATTGCTAAGTAGATCATCCTATTAAGAGATTTTTGTAATATTTGTTTTGTTTGTGACATATTTTTATTTTTGATTTTCATTTTAGTGATAGTTAATAAATGCAAAAAGAAAAGATTTAAATTTTATTACTCCCCTAATTAAATAAGGTAATGAATAAAAATTTAAATTAATTTTAATTTCGGTTATTTGTTTTCTCAACAACCTAATTAAATTAATAATTTGAAATTATTATTATGTTCTTTGAAATAAAACTACTAAAATCAAATAGTTAAATTAAATTTTAATAAATACGATAAGTATATAACTATAAATTTTATTAAAATTAGCAGAAGAATATTATTAAATTATAACTTAAATTAATTATTTATAAAATGATTTTTTAAGAGATTAAAACTTAAAAAAATATAATAAAAGAGACAGAGACTTATAAATAGTTTTATATTATAAAAATTTTATCAAATAGTATGAAAATTAAATAGAAAAATAACTATAATCTCTACTATTCCATTTAAGGGGGAATCTGATAATGGTAATCAGTTGTATTTGCATTACAAATATGATAGTTCAAATCTATCTTCCTCCATTAAGCACATAAACTCCGTCTTTAACATCTCTAACCTTAATCAATTAAAAACTCTTAAATTTTAAATATCTTAATATCTTAATACCTTAATTTATGAACAACTATAGTAAAATAAAATGCTTATTAAATCAATTTAAGATAGTCTTCATAAGTTCACCTATTTTCATAAAGAAAATATAATAGGCTCCACGTAAGTTAACTTAAAGGGGTGAGAGTATGGAAAGACAATAATTAAAAAAATAATCTAGAAAGAATAACAATTAAAAAATAAAGGTCAAATTTATCAAATATATAACCTTCTTAAAATTAATTTATTCCACCCTCCCCCCATTACCCACCTACCACCTACCCCCCCCCCCCCCCTTACTTCTATCCTCTATCCTCTATCCTCTATCCTCTATCCTCTATCCTTTTTAGGTCAGAGGTGAGGAGAGGAGAGGAGAGGAGAGGAGAGGTGTGGGTAGGGGAGGGGGAGCGTAACAACTCACCCGCATGGAGGGAGGTAGGAGTCTGAATTATAAAATAAATAAATAAAATTAAATATCTAAAAGGCCTCGGTTGCTTAGTGGTCAAAGCGCTATACTGAAGATATAGATATGGAAGTTCAATTCTCCCCCGAGGCAAATAATATCCCTGCTTAGTTGTTCCTACAACCTTAAACTATGTGTATGCTTACCATTTACCCCCTCCCCCTACCCCCCTTTCCTCTAAAGAGAAGGAGGGTAGTGGGAGAGGGGAGGGGAGGAGGTTAAGGTTAATAATAATCAAAAATATACAATATAAATCTAAAGCCGAAATAGTTTAAATGGCTAAAACGTTATCCTTGTAAGATTGAAATATTGGTTCAATTCCAGTTTTCGGCTTAATAATAATTTTATATTCATAAAATTAGTTAAATAATTAACTTCTCTTAATAATAATAAAAATAATAATAATAATAATAATAATAAATATATTAAATAAAATAAATAATAATAAATATATTAAATAAATTAATATTCAATAAAGTTTATTCTTAAAGAGGATACTGTTATTTCAATATTTTTGAGTTGTAGTTTAATTTGGCAAAACACCATTTTTTGGTAATGGCTTATATCAGTTCGAATCTGGTCAACTCAGTTAAGTTTCTGACATAAAAATATAAATAAAAATAATAATAATATAATAGAATTATAAATAAAAAGCTATAAATATATCTATATTATAAATAGTTTAGTTATTATGAAATAAATTATAATATTTCTAATATTTTAATTCTAGATCGAATAATAGTATTATTTATTTTTCAATCTAAATTGATTTAAATAGAAAGCAGAACTCGAGTGGTTGAGTGTCCCCCTTTTAAGGGGAAAGTCTTGGTTCAAACCCAAGTGTTTTCATCTTTAAAATAACCTCCCTCCTTTTTCTTCTTCTTCTCTTACCCTCTTAAATTAATTTAATAAAGACTAGAAATTATTTATATCTTTACCTTAGGGGGGGGGGGGGGAGCGAAGCATATAACAACTTAATAAATTTACCTTTTTATTACACTCACCTCTCCTCACCTCTCCTCACCTCTCCTCTCCTCTCCTCTCCTCACCTCTGACCTAAAAAGGATAGAGGATTGCTACGCTAGGAGGGGGTAGGTTAACTTAGAAGGGTGATAATATACTAGATAATAGAATTCTTATTTTAACCTTCTTATTATTCTTCACCTAAATACTCGCATAAATTAAAGAAAAATAGTAGAAGCAAGCTAAAACTTTTTAAGCTAGTGTTAAATAAGGTAAGATGTACTAGAATAAATATTTAATAGCACCATAAACTTTAATTAGAATTAAAGGTGACCTCATTAAGTTAAATTCCACCCCCCCTACCCTTAAAGGGGGGGTAGGGGTAGAGGTAAGCTATCTTTTTTTAAATTTTCTTCAATTAAAAATTAATTAAAAGAGGTTATATTTATATATAAAAGAAGTATAATTTTAATCTTTACTCATAAATATTCCCTGATGCGTAGCAGGCCGGGATTGCTATTTCTATATTAATTACCCAAATTAAGATGTGAAAATTTTAATTATATTTTAAGTTAAAAAAATAAAGTTTCATAACATAAGTAGCATTTAAATAACAAGCCGTAGCCCTAACTTTTAAGTTACCTACGTATATTAATTTCCCCTCCTCTTTAGAGGTGGGGTTGCTACGCTCCTCTCCTCTCCTCTCCTCTCCTCTCCTCTCCTCACCTCTGACCTAAAAAGGATAGAGGATTGCTACGCTAGGAGGGAGGTAGACTTCAAACAATTTTAAAAAAATTAAATTTTAAAAAGGGCAGGTGATCCGATTGGTAATGGTGGTTCTCTGTAAAAGAATTGGTTAACAACCGTAAAAGGTTCGATTCCTTTACTGCTCAATATTTATAAACAATAAAAATAATAAATTAAATAAATATAATATATAATATAAATTAAATTAGATCCAAACTAACTTAAGTTATAATATAAATCAACCTCTTAAGTGAACTTACCTTCCTCTTTCTAACACCTACCCCTCCCTAAAAGGTGGGAAGTGTTTGCTAATAAATTAATTTATTAAGGTAATTAGTATTTTAATTAAAAATAAAACTCTTAATTTTAAATATTACCTTTAACAATATATAATTTAATTTAATATTCTTGTCAGTATTAAGAGTATTATATAGATATTTTTATTAGTTTAAGACTTTAGCATAATGGTTAATGCAGTTCGCTCATAATGGATATTATAAGGGTTCGATCCCCTTAGGTCTTATTTTTTTAATTTAGGGATTCTTCTAAATTTATTATAATAGGTCTTAATTTATATAATTTAATTTCTTTTTATCTATACTTTAATATTCTCCTTACATTTAAATTTTTCCAAAGTGATGTAATAACTTTACATTTCTTACAAGTAGAAATATTTATCAGTGAGATGTTTACTAATTTAACTAGTTTCACCTTATTACTTCATATTTGATAATCAAGTATTTAAAAAATTAAAATTTAAACCATAAATAAAAATAATAAATTAAATTTAGATAATAAAAGAGACAGATATCATTATATAGAATGAATATTTTAAGATGTATAATATAAAATATAAAGTATAAAATCTAAAATCTTAAATATAAAATTCATTAATTTTCTTTTCCATAATATATAATACTCTTTAAAATGGAAAAAAATAAATAATTTTTGCTAACACTATACCATCCTAGGATGGGTTGCTACTCTTCATAAGTTAATTAACTTATATTAATAAAATTTAAAGGAATTAAATTTGATGGGAGAGGGTGTTGCTAGGGTAGGGTGATAAATGTCTAGATTATTTTTATTTAAAAAAAGGTAAGGTATAAATAAAAATATAGGGGGTACTTGGTCGAGTCTGGTTTATGGCGTTCGTCTTGAAAACGATTACTTCTAAAAAAGTCGTGAGTTCGAATCTCACAGTGCCCGTACAAATAAAAATAAATTAAGCTGCTACTGATTATTCTCCTCAGCATCAAATATAAATATCATAAATTAATTTAAGAAGACAATCCTCTTCAATAAAATATAAATAAAAAAATAAATATTTCAAATTAAATATATTTTTATAAATTAAAATTCTATTTCAAAATAGCTTATAATCTTCCATCATAAATAAAATAATTTACACTTTGTGTGGAGAAGGTTTACTAAATAGTTCTCAATTATTTAATGAGTCCTTTAAATAAAATAAAATAAAATAAAATTAATTAATCGAAGCATGGTAGAAGACAAACTGGCTGGTCGCTTTTTTTGGGTAGAAGTATGTAGCGTGTTCGAGTCACGCCTACCATAAATAAAAATAATAAATTAAATCGTCTCTCCCCCACCGCTTATTTCTTATTTCTAGGGTGTAAATTATTTTAAAATTACCTTCCCTCCTAATTTAGCTGGGGATAAGGTAATATAAATAGTAAAAATCTTCTTTCTTTTTCTATAATATTAGTTTTTAGAATAATATATCAGGTCTTATGGCTGAGTGGTTTAAGCGAAGTACTGTTAATACTTTTTACAAGGGTTCAAATCCCTTTAAGTCCTAAAATATAATAAAAATAAAATAAATATATTTAAGTGTAACTTCATATATTATTACCTCTTAAATTCATTATTAATTTATAATAAATAATTAATAGGGTATATTAACTAATTAATCGGGCTTAAATTGACATAATTAAATTTTACTAATTTATTAGTTAATTTATATAAAAGAAGAATTAGAATTGAACCTAAATTAAAATTATCTTTATAGGAAAATTTAAAATTAAGTTTAAAACTAATAAAGCGAACATGTTGAAATTTGGTAAACAATCTCCTCTTAAGCAGGAGTGGAAGTGATTCCTTAAGAGTTCGAGTCTCTTTGTTCGTATCCGTGCTTCAAAGATAGTGTTAATTTTTCAAAATTTTAAGGTATAATCTCAAATATTAGACTAGTATCTACCTTAAAATCTTTTTTAATAACCAGTCTTACCTTCTTCTCACCTCTTACCTATATCCTCTATCCTCTATCCTCTAAAGAGGAGAAGAGAGGAGAGGAGAAGAGAGGAAAGGGGGGTAAAGGTAAGAAACTAGCGAGATAGTGTAAAGGTTAGCACACCAGCCTCATGAGCTGTTAGATTGGGTTCAATTCCTAATCTCGCTAATAAAATTTAATTATATAATGAAAGGTCTTTTCGTATAGTGGTTGGTACAGCTCCCCTTCAAGAAGCAAGGATCAGTTCAATTCTGATAAGGATCATATAAAATTTATATTTTCTGTTTATTTATAAGCAAGTTTTTTAAGTTTAAAGTTTTAACTAATCTTTACTCCTTATTTAAATTCTTTATTCCCTTTTTAATACCAGGCCTGCTTCGCCTGCCTAGTATTAAATGTTCATATTCTACACAGTTACTTTTTCTTCTCATCCTACTTATCTACTTTTTGTTTTAATAAGAAGATTAAATGATAAAGAAATGAAGGTAAAATTAAAGTGACGTAAAATGAGATAAAGGTGGCATATCCAAATAATTGAAGAGCCTACTTTTAATTATCCTTATGAAAATTTAAGGTCAGTATTGGAAAGATTTAAACTTTAAAATAAGAAAAGAAAATTATAAATATAAATAAATATCAAAAGATAAAAATTTAATATAATAATTTCTTAATACCTCACCTCCCCCCTCCCTCCTTTCCTCTCCTCTACAGAGGCCTCTAAAGAGGAGAGGTGGGGGGTAGTGGGGAGTGGGATGAGGAGCGAAGCAACCTACTTTAATATCCCCATAATTTAATTTCAAATTGGTGGGAAAAGCTCTAGTATATTAAAATAATTAAATACTAGGTTAGGATACATCTTAAATTAATTTAAGAATGTTAAATATTCCCTATAAATAAGCGGGAAGAGATCCTTTATTAAGATACCCTTAATATCTCATTAATAACTTCGTATTTTAATATACAAGTAAGCTTCAATTGTTTTATTCTCGAGAATAACAAATATTCTTTATTAAATCAATTTAATAAAGGCTAATATCAATATGATATTATGGAAGCAGAGATAGTTCTTTAAATTAAGAGCAAAAAATTAATAAATAATAAATTAATGCCTCAATTAATACCATTTTATTTCTTTAATCAAATAGTAATTGCATTTATAGTATTATTTTCTATAATCTATATCTTTTCTAAATATATCTTACCTCAATTTACATTACAACAAGTAATTAGAGTTTATATAACTAAATTAAGTAAAAAAAATTAATAAATAATAATTAATAATCATTAAAATGAAATACTAAATATAAATAGTATCTTCATCCCCCCCTCATTTAATAGGAAGGGGAGTGTATGATCCATATCTTTGATAGGGCAGGTATGATATAATATCAAATTTGTATAAAATCTATTTATAAATATTAAATTAATAAATTACAATTTTATATCTCAAACTTATAAACAGGGTGAGTGGCTGATATTAATATAAGTATCCTAAACCTAACCTTCATAAACTTTCTAAATTAATTTTAAAAGGTTAAATTATGAGTTTTTTCTAATAATTACTTATAATCTTAAATAATAAAACAGAATAAAATAGGGTTCAATATTTTATTTTTATTTTGTTTAAATTCTTTAAATAGAATTATTAATTTAAAATTTATTTTTTTTTTTAAGTGAAAATACTAATTGTACTAAATCTAAGGACAAATAGATTAATTATTATTTTATGTTAAATTAATTTTGTTTACTATTTAATACCTTTAATAACTAATTAAGGCTAAAGTAAAATAATCTTAATTAGATGATAGAAAAATTGAGGGTATCCTTCATTATTACAGGTTTATTAATCTGCTGCTTATTATCTCTATCTTATGAGGTTGCAGAAGATAAGTTAGGGGCGGGTAGTAACAAAATATAAATTTTAATATAAATATAAATATAATTATAAATAAAAATATAAATATAAATATAAATATAAATATAAAATATAAAATATAAAAAAATTAAACATAAAATCAAAATAAATAATCTAAACTAGGAAAATAAAAATCTTAACCAAGGTAATTAAAGTATAAATAATTGTATTAATTCACGCGGAATAAATTTTAAATCTTTTCTTTTTGCATTTATTAACTGTTACTAAAATGAAAATAACAACGTAAACTATGAATCTATCAATAATATTATTTTTAATAGGTATTTTAGGGTTTATTTTAAATAGAAAAAATATAATACTTATGATCATAGCTATAGAAATAATGCTACTTGCTGTTACGCTATTAGTATTAATAAGTTCTTATAGTTTTGATGATAATGTAGGACAAACCTTTAGTATCTATATTATTTCAATTGCTGGTGCAGAGTCTGTTATCGGATTAAGTATTCTAGTTGCTTATTATCGATTAAGAGGAACTATCTCACTAAGAACATAATGTATCTTTCAATTATAATTTTACCTTTATTAGGTTCACTAGTATCAGGTTTACTAGGAAGAAAAGTAGGAGTAACCGGTTCACATTTTATAACTTGTACTTGTCTAATTTTATCATCTGTATTAATGACTGTAGCTTTTTATGAAGTAGGATTAAGTGGATCTCCAGTACAAATAAATTTAGGAAGTTGGATTAATTCTGAGTTAATGTCAATATCTTGGGAGTTTTATTATGATCAATTAACAGTATCTTTAGGATTAGCTGTATTATATTGTTCAAGTTTAATTCATATCTATAGTATTGATTATTTATCATCAGATCCTCATAATCAAAGATTTTTCTCATATCTTTCAGCCTTTACTGCAGGTATGTTAGTATTAATTTGTGGAGGTAATTATTTTGTAATGTTTGTAGGTTGGGAAGCTATAGGAGTAGTATCTTATTTATTAATTAATTATTATTTTACTAGAATACAAGCAAATAAAGCAGCAATGTTAGCCTTTACTATGAATAGAGGAGGTGATATGTTAATGAGTATAGGATTCTTTGCAATTTTTGCAATATTTGGATCTTTAAATTATTCAGTAATATTTTCATTAGTGCCTTATATAAATGAAACAGCAATAAGTATAGTAGCTTTACTATTATTAGGGGGTGCTCTAGCAAAAAGTGCTAATATTCCTCTTCATTCTTGGTTACCTGGAAGTATGGAAGCTCCTACACCTGTAAGTGCATTACTTCATGCAGCTACACTAGTAACAGCAGGTATATATTTATTATTAAGAAGTTCACCAATTTTAGAATTTAGTCCTACTGCTTTATTAGTAATAACTTTAATTGGTTCTACTACCGCATTCTTTGCTGCAACTTGCGGATTATTACAAAATGATTTAAAAAGAATAATAGCCTTTAGTACAATATCTCAGTTAGGATATATGATGATGGCAATAGGTATAAGTCAATATAATGTAGCAATCTTGCATACAGTAAATCACGCTTTCTTTAAAGCATTATTATTTTTAGGAGCAGGAGCAGTAATTCATTCATTTGCTGATCAACAAGATGTAAGAAGAATGGGTGGACTTATAAAATTTTTACCTTTCACTTATTCAGTGATGTTAGTAGGATCTTTAAGTTTATTAGCTACACCTTATCTAACCGGATTCTATAGTAAAGATTTAATATTAGAATTAGCTTATGGACAATATAGTTTTAGTGGAATGTATGCATTTATCTTAGGATCTATAACAGCAGGTATAACAGCTTTTTATAGTTTTAGATTAATTAGTTTAGTTTTCTTAACTACTCCTAATGGTAAAAAACATTCTTATTTAAACTCTCATGAGTCTAATTTAACTGTTATTATTCCATTATTAACTTTAGCTTTATTTAGTATATTCTTTGGTTATATTTTCTCTGATTTATTTGTTGGAATGGGTACTGATTTCTTCGGTAATTCTTTATTTATTCATCCTAATAATATATCTCTAATTGAAGCAGAATTTTCTATAAATCCTTTAATAAAATTATTACCTGCAATATTAAGTTTAACTGGAGCAACTTTAGCTATCTTATTATATAATAAATCACCTGAATTTATAATAGGATTCACTGAAACCTCTATAGGAAGAAAAATTTATAGCTTCTTAAATGGAAAATATTATTTTGATGTAATCTATAACCATTTTATCGTGTCTGCTGGATTGAAACTTGGATATACTATTTCAAAACAAATAGATAGAGGAGCTATTGAATTATTAGGACCTTATGGATTAGCTAAAACATTTACTAATACTGGAATTAATATTGCTAAATTAGATACAGGTATTATTACTACTTACTCACTTTATATAACAATAAGTTTACTTTCTTTATTATTCTTAGTTTTCGCACCAGTATTAATAGATACTTCTATGATTAGTGAAATTAGATTAATTATTATATATTTTGCTTCTTTAATCTTAGTTTTATCTCCTTCTAAAAATTTATAAACTTCTAAATTAATTTAGAAGTCTTAATTTTAATACTTTGAAATAACTATTTAATAAATGGAAATATTTATTACACCCCCCCCCTCCCTTAAATGGAAGGGAAACAATGTACTTAGATAAAACATTGATTACAATTTTAATATTCCATCATATGTACTTAACTTAAATTCTGTGTAATCCTAGTCCTATGTCATCAACTCCATCTTCTTTACATTCACCTAAGTTACCTGGGTTTGATAATGTACCTTCAAGTTCTAATTTAGATGAGGATAAATTACCTGGTTCTAAAATTAAATTTGATAAGAAGACTATCAATAGTTTGTTAACTAATAAAGATAACCCAAATCAAGCTTATGCTGATATCGATTACGATGCTGAATTAAAGAAAATGGGTGGAGCAAGATCTTGGAATGAAAGTAAATATCTTGATGAATATGATAGATATGGTATTGAATTTACAGGATCTCATAATGAAGCACAAGCAATACTTAGAAAATTGAAACTTAGAGATTATATAAACAGTAATGTAGATAATAGTCCTAAGGATAATCGGGTTATAGAACCAATTGATACTAAAGTTACAATAGAGGAACCCTTTAATCCACATCTAGCTTTAATTGAGTCCTTAAACAATAGAACCAAATTAACTGAACAATTATTAGAAGAAAATAAAGATTTAAGTGAGGGTTCAGTATTCTGGAATCCTAATACTAATACTTATGTTCTTTATACTGAAGGTAAGTTTGAACTTGCTAGTTTTAATAGAGTAGAGAGTTTTAATACTGGAAACAGTTTCTCTAATCTAAGTACAGTATCTCCAGAGAAAGCTTTTGAAACTTTAAGTTTACCTAATTCTAAAGTTATCCTTGATAGACCCGAATTAGGAATACCAATTGAAACTAATGATACTTCTGATTTAAGTGAATTACAAATAATTCTTAAAAAGATTAGATTAGTTAAAGGTGAAGGTACTGTAAGACCCTCAGATATTAGAAAGGTCCAGAATTTTGAGATTGATTTTGAACCTTTAGATTAATACTTAAAGATATATATAAAAGTAATATAATTTATTGTCCCATTAATCTAAGTTTAAGAAACTTAGATGTTGGGGATTTTATTTATTAAGTTAAGTTTTCTTGTTAAATATAGTTTCAGGATCATAGGAATCAAAGTGATATGGTTTAGTAGTTAAAGTTTTTAAATCGATACTTCGTTTATTTTCATTTAAACTTAGAATATATGGTGATTTCATAATTTTAATTTCTGATTTCAACATATCTCTGTGCCATTTATTTTGAGTCAATTTAAGTTCTTTATTTTTAAATAACAAATCCTTAAGTTGATCAAAATCTACTTTGTCTTTAAATCCCTTAACTTTAGTAAATTCAGAACCTGATTCTTTATATATCCCCCCATATACTTTAGGTAGCAGATAAATTGATTCTGAAAATGTCCCTTCATATTGTAAACCACCTAGGTTATTATGATCTAAATGTTTATATTTAGGATTTTCAGTTATTTTTTCTGTACATTTATATGAATCGGTATCTACATATAAGATATCAAGAGTATCATCCAGAATTATTGGAGCCATAACCATTCTAGCTTCAGCAGTTATTGCAGCAGCTATAGCTACAGAGGATTTAAGGATTACTTCATCACTATCTTTATGTGTAATAACAAGAGATTTAGAACTATTATTTAATTCAATTATATCTTTAATTTTAATATCCTTATTCATTGAAAAGTTTTCAATGTCTAAAGTATCCATAAATAAGTGTTGGGTTAATTCCTGTCTTAATCCCATACGTCCATATAGGCTATTTAATAATATTTTAACTATTATATATCTAGGATCATCTTTACCCAGTGTTTGTTTTAAGTCAAATAAAGGTTGAACATAATCTTTAAATAGTATTGCTTTTTTAAATAGATAACCTTTTTGGACTATTTAATAATATTTTAACTATTATATATCTAGGATCATCTTTACCCAGTGTTTGTTTTAAGTCAAATAAAGGTTGAACATAATCTTTAAATAGTATTGCTTTTTTAAATAGATAACCTTTTTGGATTGTATCTCTTAAGATTCGAATTTTACCTTGAGTAAGTTCTTCATATTTATATAATTCTGGTAAATATATCCATTGATTATGGAAAGTTCCTGTAGCACATACAGATCTCATTTCACCATTTATTAAAACTTTAGTTAAATATACAGGTCTATTTAAAGACTTATCTACATACACACTACATTTAATAAAAGCTTTTTGATCTAGTAATGATTCTATTGTATCTCCAACAGCTAAGGGATTTCCTTCAAATAAGGTAACAGTTCCACAGGGTAGTTCTTTATCCACCATTTGTGCGGGATACATTGATACAAAATCATATGAATGCACATCTTTATTAGAATACATTCTATATACTTCAGTAAATCCTCCGTGATAAGCTTTAGAAATATCTTTATAAATTTTACCACTTAGGAGGGGGATTAAAGTCTCAGATTTTAATATGTTAGTCTGATAGATAGCCAAAGCTAAAGATGAAGCTGTAGGATATTTATGTATATTCAAACCATATTTATCATAGATAAATTTACCAAATATTGAGATTATATGTGATAAAGCTACGGAATCTCTTATACAATATGTTTCCAATTCATCTATAAAATCCTCAAATTGGATATGTTCTCGTAAATCCTCATATAGAAGACCTGCGATTATAGTTTTATTTCCCAGTTTCTGAATTTCTGGACTATCCTTTAAGAAGGTTTTACTTAACTTATCTAATGAACTATTAAGAAGCAGTAAAGAGTCGTGTATATCAATGTGATATCTAAATTTTTTTAAATCATCATCATATGAAAACTTGATTCTAACTGAAATTAGTTTATTTTCCTTTATTATAGGTTCAATTCTACAATCTGCATCAATTGATGCTTCAAGTAGTGATTCTATAATAAATACTCCATCATATGTGCTCAAGTTGTGAGCATATAAAACATAATTGTTATATTTAGGTCTTAAAAATTGAGCGAAAAATTTTTGTAATCTTTCCATTCTTTTTATTCTCAATAAGTCTGAACCACCAGACAATGATTTAAAAGGTATTTTTTGTTCTAACAGTAGGTCATCTCTTAACCTTTGAATATATTTCTTATCTTTTCTAATTTCATAAGCTGAAATTATAATAGGATCGAAGAATATTGTATCGCCTTCTTTTTTCAATGCATCTAGATCCGTTATAGTTTCAATATCAAAAGTTATAAATTTTAGTATATCCCCTTTATTAAGGTTATGTTTAATAGAACTTTTTTTAAAAAATCCACTTACTTTACTATCATTAAACTTTTTAACTAAAACTATTTCATTAGTTATACCATCAATTAAATAAATTTCATTTGATTTCGACATTATTCTTCTTTCAATTAATAAATCTTTTTGATCTAATTTAGGAATTGAAATTATTTTATCGTTTAGTTTAAATAATACAACTGAAGAGTCTTCTAATAATGTTATTACAAATCCAACTTCAAAGTTATTAATATAATTAAAATATATTCTATACTTTTTTGATGGATCTTCTGAATGTTTATCAGTAACTGATTTATTAATAGCCATGATTTCATGTAAAAATAAACCTGAACCAGCAAAAGTTAACGGTATTTTAAATAATTTTAATGGATTCATGTATTTTATTTGTGATTCTTCTTTATATTTTATATTATCTATCCTCTAAAGAGGAGAAGATTCAACATAAGAATTTTTAGTTAATTCTAGGTCATTTTGTGTTAAAACATAGTTTTCTGAGTAAATGTGGTATGTGAACACTATGCTAGTAATTTTTAAAGTATTACCTCTAAAATCTGAATCCCCACTAGTATCACCAGATCTAAGATTAAGTAAATGTTTAAACAATGTAGAAAAATCACTAAAGGATTCTGAAGTTCCTTTTCTATATGTTGAAATTGATTTTATAGATCCGTCGCTAAAACTTAATTTAAGAATTATTCCTATAACTTGGTCCATTGAAAGTAAATTATTTTTTTTTAAATAACTAAATAATTCTTTAAGTGCTTTAGTTAGGTGCAATCGAGATAAGACTTTTAATGACCCGGTTGGTTCAATTAATTTGTAACTGTAATCAGTGAAGAAAAGCGTTATGTTATGTAATTGGTGGTATTGTTAGGGTATATTAGATTAATAGTAGATTGGTAGTATTCTGGGGTTATCAGGTAGATAAGTGTCTAATTAAGTAATTAGGTTCAGGCGAGGGATTTTATGGTAGATCTTTAGATTATGGTCGAGGTTAGGCGGGGGATTCCTCTGGGTTATGTCTATAATTCACATTCTTAGTTTGTTTGTTTGTTATTGTGGTATTTGGTTTTAATTTATTTAAGTTGGGTTAAAAGAATAGAATGAAATAGAATTAAAATATAAATTAGTTTTATTTCATTCTAATAATTTTTTTTTGTTGCAAAACCAAAAGCAGAACGCATTGGGAGGTCACAAAAATTAAACTTGTTTCAAAGATAGTATAAGTCTTCTCCTTCTTAAATAACTTTAAGAGGTTAGACCTTGGGCTATGCTTATAATAAAGTATAGTTGCTCCTGATTATTTAAAACACTTTTTTTACAAATATATTTTTCTTTCTTCAAACTTCAGGAGTGGTTATATACTATCAAATAATTATAATATTTCATATATGTCGCAAGCAAAACAAATATTACAAAAATCTCTTGGTATTAGAACTTACTTAGCTACGGGGGCTACATTTTACGGAATTAATCTTTCACTTAACGATATAAAATTAAAAGAAAAATATATAAAATCACAACAACAAAATGAGGTTTTAGTAAAACAACTTAATGAAATAAAAATAGAAGGATTAAAAAATGAAATCAGTAAATTCAAATTTGAAAATTTTAAAAATAATTTAGAAACTGCCATGAATAAATATAAAGAACAATTTGAATTACTAAAAAATAAAACCGATGAGGTTAATACAACTGAGGTTAAATTAAATTCTGAATTAGAGGCTTTAAATACTCAAGGTGAAAATATTGTAAAAATAGTTGAAGAAATAAATAAACTATTTAATGATAAAGTAGATAAATTTTTAGGAGATAACAATTTATTGGATTTATTATTAAATTTATATAATAATTGGATGATTATGTTATCTAATTTAAATCTACACCAATTAATTGCTTTAGCTCATTTAATGTCAGGAATATTTCTATTATATAATTTATTCAATATTATATTTATATTATTTGGTGAATTTTTAATAGATTATTTTAAATTAGAAGAGAAATTTCCTCGGTTGGCAATATTTATCAAATTAAGAAAAAAATTGCAAAGATATTATTTAATCTTAATTCTTTTTATGATGATTAGTATTTTATTATTTATGATTTATACCAATCTGGCAATTTTATTTTATTCATTTTAATTTAATCTAATTAATATAACCCCCTTTTGTGTTTATTTAAATAAAAGAATTTAAAATTAATTTCAAAGAAGTTTAGTATAAACCCAAATCTCAAATTATCTGGTTTAGTTATACAAAATTTATTACAAATCTATATCGTCATAGGGTAGGGTTTTATATTTAAAACCTAAATAACAGTTATCCTTGTAAGATAACTTACAAATTAAAACCAAATAGAAGATGTTATCTATATTTAACAGTCTTTAAATAAACTTTCTAGACAATAAGGTCTAAGTATTATTAGAATTGACTTTACTTAGGGGGGTCATTAAATCTTGTTAAGTATAATGATAATACTGTTTTAATTTATAATATTATCATTAAATAATTAATAGTATTAAGTATAATTATTAATTTATTTAAATATAATCAAAAGGTATAAGTTAAAATTAATAATAATTATTAATTAAATTTAAAAATGACTACAATTTTAACCTAAAGTTTCACCAATTTAATCAGTTATTTTTTAAGATAAGGTGCTTCCCACCTTCTACCTAATAATAAAAACAGCAAAATTTTATTAAATAGAATTAGATACATTATAAATTCAGTTTTTAAGGTTAATATATTAATTTATAATTTATTTAAATTTGTATTTTAGTTTTTGATAATTTAAATAAATCATTATAAATTTAATCACCAAAGAATATAATGAAATATTTTAGGTATTATTTTCTTATTTATAAATTGATATCTAATTATTTCTATTTTAAATCTTATTTATAATGTAAAAGAAAGTTATATATGACATCTTTAGCTGAATGGTTAAAAGCGTTTGTCTTCGAAACAAGAGAATATTGGTTCAATTCCAATAAGATGTTATTTAATTAAAGAAAAATAATAAATATATACCTCTTAATATTATATAATTTATAAATTATAGGGTAATATATTTACTGTTTCCACAAAATTAGTCAGATAAAGTTCTACCCTCGTAAATGAATTTACAGAGCGAAAAGGATTAGCAAACTGCGAATCAGGAGCTTTCTTTTTTAAAAGAGGTTGTAATTTACTAAATTAATATACGAATAAACAGTATACACTTCTAAATAAAAACTAACACTCATTCTAACACTAAAAATAAAATCAAAATAAAAATCAAAATCAAAATAAAAATCAAAATCAAAATCAAAATCAAATAAAAATCAAACCTAAATATAAAAATCATTACCACAATAAAAAAACAAAAAAACAATAAACAATAAACAATAAACAATCAAAATACAGTTAAAATAAATTATTTTATAATTATGAAACAATTTTTTGTTTTATCTCCATTAAGTCAATTCGAAGTTACAAGTTTAATAGGTTTGAATGCTCCAATATTTGGGCATTTAAATATTACTCTAACTAATTTAGCTTTATATGCTTGTTTTATCTTATTAATTGTTATAGGATTCCATTTTTATGGTAATAATGATTCAAATTTAATTCCTAATAAATGGTCAATTTCTTTAGAATCTTCTTTTGCAAGTTTAAGCTCTATGGTTAGAGACCAAATTGGATCTCACAATGAGGTATATTTACCTTTCATTTATTCTTTATTCTTCTTTATTTTAGTGGGTAATTTAATTTCTAATGTTCCTTATTCATTTGCTGTAACAGCTAGTGGAGTGGTTTCTCTAGGTTTAAGTTTTACTATCTTTATTGGAGTAACTATTTTAGCTATTTATATACATGGAATTAAATTCTTCTCATTTTTTGTACCTGCAGGTACTCCAGTAGGATTAGTACCTCTATTAGTTTTAATTGAATTAGTTTCATATTTAGCTAGATCAGTTTCATTAGGAGTTCGATTATTCGCTAATATCGTAGCAGGTCATACTTTATTAAAAATTTTATCTACATACCTATATCAATTATTTACAGGAAGCTTAATAGTAGCTGTAATTACTTTAATACCTTTTGCTATCTTCTTAGCATTAATTGGATTAGAACTTGCAGTTTCTTTAATTCAAGCTTTTGTATTTACATTATTAGTATGTTCTTACCTAAAAGATGCTATCGAATTACACTAGTATAATTTTATACTTTAACAATACCTTATTAATTTAAATTTAAGTTTTATTTTAAATTAAAAAACATTTACTAAACCTTATAAAAATAACCCCCCCCCCCCCTTAAATATTAAATATATTATTTTTAATAATATAAATTAGACAATTAAGATTAATTCTATTATATAAATTTATTATCTGAAACCTTCCGCAGAAGTTAATCTCTTACGTAGGTAAATTTACTCCGAGGTTCCACCTTTCCTCACCTCACCTCTCCTCACCTCTCCTCTCTTCTCCTCACCTCTCCTCTCCTCTCCTCTCTTCTCCTCTCCTCACCTCTACAGAGGATAGAGGATAGAGGATAGAGGATAGAGGATAGAGGATAGGAGGAGCGAAGTAACCTTATCTTCCAGATATTAAAAGAGTGTAAGGAAAAATAATTTTATTAAATAATCTTAATTATTATAGTATAACCATCACCCTCTGTAATTGAGAATAAAACTTACGGGGTGGAGGATACACTTTTTATAAACATAATTTGACCTATAATTTAAATTTATAATAAGCCTGACCCTCTTTTTCCCCCCACCCCTATTGTAAGGTAAGGAAGAAGCAGGGGGGTCCTATCTATACAAATTTTAAATATCAGGTTCAACAGTCTCATAAAATTAAGAGACTTCTTCAGCTTCCTGCTTGTGAAGCTTAGGCTAGGTAGGATATTTATTCCCATTTAAAAGAAGTGGTTAAATTAGGAATAGTGTTCATTGGTAAGATAAGACAATTGCTAATTGTTCGGGTGTTAGCAGCCCTTAGGTGTTCGATTCACCTCTATTCCGTTTTATAAAAATAAAAATAATATAAAATCAAATCAAATAAAAATCAAAATAATATAAAATCAAATAAAAATCAAAATAAATATCAAATAACTAAGATTAACTCTAACACTAAAAATAAAATAAATAAAATTTAACGACTAATAAAATTAGCTAATTTAGATATTAAATTTAATCATTGATTAAAATTTAA